TTTAAAATCTTTTGGCTTTCTTTTCTTAATTAACTTTTTTTATTATGCTTATTTTAGTTTTATCGTAGAAATTAAAGATTAAATTTTTTTAATATATTCTCTGCGTCTACGAAGTCTCGCCTCTACTCCTTCGCTCCCTGCGGACCGCAGGGCTAGTCGGAGTAGAGCTGCTAATTATTATTTTTAGTTAATATTTATTTTACTTCACTATTATATCGTTAATATTTACTTATTTAAATAAAAGTAAAAATCTAAGTTGCTCTTACTAATAAAAATAAATTAATTTATTTTCAAAATAAATTAATTTATTTTCTCTTCATAGTCGTACGCGCTTCCTTATTTTTGTAAATTTGCCTTCGGAGCCTGCGGAGCCTTTAATTAAAATAATTTATAAAAAAAAGGGCTCCGTAGGGTAGGGGTTTAATAATTATTTTCTAGTAGAAATGTAAAAATCAACTATAGCATCAAAATTAGATAAAAAAAAATCAAAATAATAATAAGGGTATATAGTTACAAATATTAATACAATAAATGTAAAAATTCTAAAAATATTAGCGCCTTTCTTAGTTAATCTAAAAGCTTTCATAATATAATTAACAATATGAATTGGAAGTAACTTTAATAAAAGTTCCTCTAATTTATGCTCGTTAATAAAAAATATAATAGAATAATAAGAAAATAAAAAAAGAAATAATAATTGTAACTTCTGAAATACTTGAATTAAAAATAATAAGTCCACTACAGAATTTCCAGTTAATTGAAATAATTCAGAAAAAAAATCAGTAAGATTTGTATAGCTAGATTTTTTCCCTATACCCTCACTGATATTACCTGATGCGTTCTTAACTATAATTGCAGCACCACCACTTAAAATACTTCCGGCTAAAGCTGCTGCTTTAGATGCTAAAGTTGGAGCCGATTTAGCAGCAGCAATCCCCCCGGCCAAAGCTATACTCATTATAGCCCCGTCTACGAAGTCGGATGCTCTACCTTGATAATTTCTATTAGTTCCTACTGATGAACTAGAATTTGAAGGTGAAGAGTTGGTATTAGAAGTGGTAGAAGTGGGAGAACTATTAGTGCTAGTATTTGAATTACTAACATTCGCAGAGTTTCCTGAAGAATCTGGATCTGGTAAAAAATTATGAGAAATATTTAGACCTTCTAAATATTCGCTCATAATAAAATAACTAAATAAGCTTGTGATTATAAAATTGAATATTAAATAACACAAAAAAAAAATTAAAACTAATTGAAAGAAAGTTAAACTATCGATTTTTTTTTTTAATCTAGAATTTATAAATAATGGATATTGTAAAATATGAGAATAAAAAAAATAACCCAGACAGAATCAAAAGCAGAATAGCATAATTTTAGATAGTATAAACATGCTATTCAAAAATAAAGGTTTTACCCTAATTTTCAAGATTAACGGTTTTATTTATGCTTTTTAATGTTTTATCGCGTCATTACGCGCTTATTTTTATAATGAAAATATTTAATAAAATTATTATTTTTGTTAGGTCTACGAAGTCTACGAAGTCTACGAAGTCTACGAAGTGCTAAATTTATATTAAAATTGAAGATATTTTTTTTTTTAGATCTAAAGAAAAAAATAATAAATTCAATAGGATCAAATTTTAATAATACCTTGAAAACACCTGGAGTTGAACCAGGACTTTCCCATTAAAAGTGGGACACTCCACCACTCGAGTTCTGCTTCCTTATATTTTTTTTTATTATATTATCGCGTCTATTCGTCTCGCCTCTACTCCTTCTACCCTACGGAGCCGAAGGTGTAGAGGGACTAGAGGTTCGTAGAAGAAGACGAGACAGATTATTTAACTATAATAAAAAAAGCGTGTTTTTTATCTTAACCCCTCAACAGACCTTACACCGCAGGACTCCTCTCGCAAACGCAAGAGGGTATTAAGCTGAGTTGACCAGACTCGAACTAGTATTAAAGCCATTACCAAAAAATGGTGTTTTTCCAATTAAACTACAACTCATTAACAAAAATACTACTTAAACTTATAAAAATAACAAGCGCGTAATTACGCGAGAAAATTAAATTTTATATCTATATTATGTAAGCTTATTTGAATTTTCTCTACTTAGCCTTCGGAGCCTGCGGAGCCTGCGGAGAAGAGCGCTTAATATTGTCTCGCCTCTAGTCCTGCGGACCGCAGGGCAAGACGGAGAAGTAATTTTATTATTTTATTTTTCTCTTCATAGTCGTAATTACGATTACGCGCTAGAAGAGAGAGAAAAAAAATAAACAATATAATAATTTACGAGTAATCAGGATCGAACTGATGATATCTACTTGGAAGGTAGAGGTTATACCGCTTAACTATACTCGTTTCTACTTATTTTTTACCTCTTTTAATTTAAATTTTAAATATTATAAGGTAAAATAGTAAAATAATAAATCATTACAAAAATTCTATCATAAATCAAAGACATCTAATTTATGATATTTTTATATCTATATGTAGATTTTTAAAATAATTTTTTTTACTAAGTAAATATAGTCCTAATTAGGGGACTTAAGTAGTCTGAGCCTCTAGGGTAATATTTATTTATCTTTTTACTTATCCGGAGCCTGCGGAGCCTGCGTAGACCTTTACTTAATTTAATTAACAGGCATAACATATTAGTACCTAATATTTTTTGGTTTAATATCTTTTATTGAGGTCTAGTACGCAGGAGAAGAGCATCGTTTTTAAAGAAATAAAAATTTAAGCGCGTAATTACGACTATGAAGAGATAAAATAGGGGATTTATGCTTTTTGCTTTTAACTGACTAAAAATATTACGTAGATAAGTATAGTTCATAATAAAATTTATTTTTATTTTTCTAGTAAGTACTTGTATATCTATACCTGGACATTAACTACTTAAGTATAGTAATATTTTATCAGGTTACCAGCGCGTACGCGAGATAAACTTAATTTATTTATAATTTATAATTTTATAATTTTTCTGTTCTCTCTTCATAGTCGTACGCGCCCCTCTACTCCTTCTCCCTACGGCTCCGCCTAGCCTGCGGACCGCAGGACTAGAGGGGGGGCTCCTAAGTAGACGGAGAAGAGACGAAGAGACGAAGAGCGCTTAATATAAAATTTTTAATTTAAACAGAATAAAGTAAAGCAGAAGTTGAAATATGCAGAGGGTTCAATATAACATTAGGTATAATACCAAAAATAATAGTTGGTATTAATAAACTAATTAAAAGTGAATATTCTCTTCTATTTATATCTTTTAAAATAGGTAAATGTGGAGAATAAGAACCATAAGATAATCTATTATATAAAAATAAAGAATAACAAGCTGATAATAAAATTCCTGTAGCACCTAAAGTGGCAATATATGGGTTTTGTTGCCAAATACCTATTAATGATAATTGTTCACCTAAGAAATTTAAAGTTAGAGGTATTCCTGTATTAGCTAAAGTGAAAACAAAAAATAATATAGTAAATACGGGCATATATGTAGCTAATCCTCTTATATAATTAATAATTCTTGATCCTGTTCGCTCATAAATTACACCTCCAACACAAGTAAATAAAGCTGGACTAACAAAACCATGAGCTATTGCTAATAAAATAGCTCCTTCAATTCCTTGTATTGTATTACTAAATAAACCTAGAACTAGTACTCCCATATGAGCTACACTACTATAAGCAATTAATCTTTTAGTATCTTGTTGAATAATAGTAGATAATGATGCATAAATAATAGTTATACTTGCGATAGTTTGAACTAAAGGACTAAAATAATTTGTAGCATCTGGGAAAAAATTTAATAAAACTCTAATATAACCATATGTAGCTAGTTTTAAAATAGTAGCAGCTAATATTATTGAACCAGCTAAAGGTGAATCACTATGAGCTTTAGGTAACCAAATAATAAAAGGATATAGAGGTGTTTTAACTGCGAAAGCTATAAAAAATCCTAGCCATAATATTTTTTGAGAGTCTAAACTTATCTCACATAAAGAAATTAATTGAAAATCTGTTGATCCTATATAACTATAAATACTTAAAATACATAATAACATAGGTAAACTACCTGCTAATGTATATAAGAATAATAAGAAGGCAGATCTAAACCTATCTTCCCCATGACCAAATATTACTATTATAATAAATAATATCGGTAGCACACTTTCGAAAAAAATATAAAAAAGTAATAAATCTAAAGATACAAAAGCGCATATTTGTAAACTTTCTAATAATAAAAATGAAATTAAAAATAATTTTAAATTCTTATTAATGTTGCTATAATTAGATAATAAAGCTATAGGTGTAACAAATGTTGTTAATAATACAAAAAATAGAGATATTCCATCAATACCAAAATTTAAATGAGCAAAATTTAATTGATTAAACTCAGATACAAATTGATATTGAGTAGTATTTGAATCAAATTGATACCATATAAATAATGATACAAATAAATTTATTAGAGAAGTTGTTAGAGCTATTCTTCTCATCGCCTGCGCTCGAGCCTTTTTATTTTCTATGTTATCTTCTGAAGATATAGGAATTAATAGTAAAGATCCTATTATTGGTATTAGTATTAATAATGTTATCATAATTTTTATATTAGTGGCTTACTCCTTTTTTTATTAGGATTATGCTAATTTTTTTTTTTAATTAATTATTATTTCTTCTCTTCTCCTTCGGCTACGCGTTACACGCTACGCAGGGAGACGAAGCGTAGAGTAATTATTTATTTAACCTTAATTTATTTTTAACAGGGGGGCTCTAGGAGAGAAAAACATATTTTCTTTAACCATTTTTTTTTTTTTGTAATAAACGTTTACCTGCGAAATCTTTTATATTAATTTTAATATGTTTAAGCGCTACGCATACGGAGACCGTAATTACGGTGCGTCGCGCGTCGCAGAGAATATTATATTCAAACTTTACCACTCAAGCCGGACCCTTTCTTAAAGTAAAGAAAAGGAGAGGAGAGGGGTGTGTGGACTATATAAGAGAGGTATTAAATTTAAGTTTTGCTTTTTTATTTTTTTTTTTTACACGCAGCTTCATATTTAGTACTACGTTGTCTTCGTATACTCCGAAGGAAAGAGACGTAGTAGTAGAAATATTTGTACTTTATATTTTAATTTATATTAGGAATAAAGGTGAATCGAACACCTAAGGGTTTTAACCCGAACAATTAGCAATTGTCTTATCTTACCAATGAAAATTATTCCCTTTTATATTAAAAATTTTAACTTATTATTATTTTGTTATAAAGAATAATTTATTCTATTTACTAGCAATTCGCTCAATTATAAATAATTTATAAAAATAAATTTGTATGATAATTACTATTACTACAACATGATCATTTATCTAATTTGCTTAAAGGTTAGATATCTTATATTTTTATATATTAGGTTACTTATTCTACTAATTTGCTAAGCTTCACATAAAAATAATAGGTAATGGAAGGCTAAATTTTTATATAGAATAGAAAATTAAAAAATTTTAATAAAATATTATTTAAGAGCTTCTCCGTCTACGAAGACGGAGTAGAGGCGAGACTTCTCCATCGCTCCCTGCGGACCGCAGGCCTAGACAGACCAACGGTCCAACGGGCCCTCTGCGAAGACGGTACTCCTTCTCCCTTCGGCTCCGCAGGGGGGGGGGGGGCTACGCCCTCCCTGCGGAGCGCAGGCTACGAAGAGAAAATTAATATTGATCCTTATCAGATTTGAACTGATCCTAGCTTCGTGAAAGGGAGCTGTACGAACCACTATACTAAAGGACCTTAAATTTATTGTTGTTATACGAACAAAGAGACTCGAACTCTTAAGGGATACCTCCCACTTCTGCTTAAGAGAAGATTGTTTACCAAATTTCAACATGTTCGCTATATTTGTTTATTATGCACATTCTCCCTCCTACTACTACTTTTGCGTATACTATGAGCTTTGTCTACGATGCTCTTCTCCGTAGGCTAGACGAATACTTGCTCTTCTCCTCCCAGGGCTGCGGAGCCTGCGCTCCGCCTTCATAGAAGGAGCGAAGGAGTACTAGACCTCCCTAGTACTAGCTCTCCCTTCGTAGTACTACTATGCACTAGTGACTTAAAACTAAGGATTAGGGACTTCTACGAAGCGTAGACTAGCCATGCAAAAATAATAAATCATAAAGAATAAAGGAGCAAGGATTAAAAAGAAAGGAGAAACAAAAATAAATTTTTATTTATTGGTTATAGATAAACTCTAGGGCCCTAAAGGCTATATAATAAAAGAGATCTTATTCTTGGCTTAAATTTAAATTTTAAGAAATTTAACCTTCTACGTAGAGCTTCTACGCCTTGCCTTCGGCTCCTGCCGCTGGACTAGACCTAATTATTTTAGTATAATATATTTTTATCTCTTCATAGTCGTACACGCTTATAATTTTTCTTTTCTAGTAAGAGAGAAATTAATAATTAAACAATAACTTATCCGTCTTGCCCTGCGGAGCCTGCGGAGCCTGCGGAGCCTGCGGAGCCTGCGGAGCCTGCGGAGCCTGCGGAGCCTGCGGAGCCTGCGGAGCGAAGGAGTAGAGGCGAGACAATATAAATAGTATTTTAATATTAAATATTTTTTATTTTAGGCCTTAAGAGGGTTCGAACCCCTGTAGAAAGTATTAACAGTACCTCGCTTAAACCACTCAGCCATAAGACCTTAATTACTTAATAAATTTTGTTTTAATATTAAAATATTCTTTTAATGTTTATTCTTTCTATTTTATTTTTTTCTTTTCTTTTCTTTTATTTTTATCAGAAAAAGGCTAGAAACAAGTAAATATAAAAATCTATAACTAAAAAAAAAAAACTTATTAATTATAGTGCACACGGTAGGCGCGACTCGAACGCGCAATATCTCTCCTACCCAAAAGGAGCGACTGGCCAATTTGTCATCCACCGTAAAAATTTTATTTTTTTATTCTTTATTAAGATCTAATTTGTTAAATAAATAGAGAAACGATTTTGTGTTCCCTAATTTCTTAGTTTAAGGTTATTAATTTACCTACCTTTTTTAAATTTTCGAGGATCTTATTATAAAATAAAAATTATTTATATTGTTTGTATTGAAATAATTATAATTAAATCCTTACAATAAAAAGTACTTACTACTACTTTTATTTTTTTTTTAATAAATAAGCGCGTAGTCGTACGCGAGCGCGTAATTACGACTATGAAGAAAAATTAATAATAAACGGGCACTGTGAGATTCGAACTCACGACTTTTTGTAAAGTAATCGTTTTCAAGACGAACGCCATAAACCAGACTCGACCAAATGCCCTTTTTAATTCTTTTTTACTTTTTAATTATTATTTACTAATACTTAACTATTTTTTATCATTCTTAAGTTTATTTAGTTCTTCTTTTATTTAAAATAAAAAGGTAATTTAAAAATATTTTTTTTAATAAATATAACAGAGATTCAAGATAGGTATTTCCTGAGTAAGTCCTGGCTCCGCAATCTCCGCAGGCTCCGCAGGCCTTGGAGCTTAGAGTGGATAAAAAGAACTTATACTTACATATGTCAGGTCTACGAACTCTAGTCTCTACGAAGACGTAGAAGTAAATGGTAACCTTTTTTAATATTAGGTACTACCTTATTAAATTTCTCTTCGTCTATTCGTATCTTTGTCTCTTCGTCTATCCTCTAATCCTGCGGGTCCGTAGGGTAGACGGAGAATAGAAATAATAATTAATTCTTTATATTTATTAAAATAAAAATGTTTTTACAATTGAATAAGACCTAAGGGATTTGAACCCTTATAATATCCATTATGAGCGAACTGCATTAACCATTATGCTAAAGTCTTTAAAATATAATTTATTTCACTTAAGATTTATTTAGAAAATAATTAACATTATGGGTAATATTTGTAAATAATCAACTTTATTGCTTCTTTTAAAGAATTAAAAAATTTTTTATATAAGCTTATAAAAATTAAATAAAACTTATCCTATTAAGTACTCTTAGGTGTAGTACACTTTTAATTAGTATTAAGAATTTAATTGTGCTAATTTCTCTAGGCAATATTTTAATCTATTATTTTTTTTCTCTTCATAGTCGTACACGCTTGAGTACTCCTTAAGGCCTTGTGAATAAGAAGGTGGAGCTCTTCGTCTACTCCAGCGGCAAGAGACGAAGAGTATGAGTATTTTTTAAAAATACAAAAGGATTTATAAAGTTTAAATTATGTGTTTACTTTAGATTATAAAGATTTCACTTAATAGTTAAAGATTATATTAATTAGCGATAAATAATTAATAAAACTTTAGGATCAAGCGCGTACGCGAGAAAAAATAATTTAAAGAAATAAAAGTAGTTAAATATATAAAACCTTATAATTTAAATAAATTAAAGCCTATAATTTAATGGTAGAATAATTTCTTGATGAGGAATCTGTAGAAGTTCAAATCTTCTTGGGCTTAATTTATAATAAAAAAAAAAAATAAATAACATATAGTAATAGTGTAAAACTAAATTATTAGAGTTCTTTTCTCTCCAATTACCGACAGTAGTATACAATTACTTAGAAGAGGTACCGTATATCCGCAGGACTAGAGGAGATACTATCTTACAAATATTTTTCTTTAAGCTCTAGTCCTTATAGAGGGCTTCGCAGGATTAGATAGAGCAGAAATAAGTAAGAAGCCGCAACCATAATTATTTCAAGTAATACTTAAATATATTTATGTATACTTATAATATTATATAAAAAATAAATTATTCTAAGAGCAGCTAGTATTTCTGCTTCTACAATACTATCGAGCTCTGATAAAAAGTTAAATTTTCTTAACTAAGCATAATAACTAGGCTTGGTAACTTTTTTTTAATTAGTAATAAGATAAGTTTACTATTATAAAAATATTCTTTTCTAAAATTTATTAAACTTTTTTTTTAGATATTTTTATATTAAGTGTATACCTTTATTTAAGTCATAATTTATATACTTAAAAAGTAAGGAAGGTGCGAGGCTCCGCAGAAACCGCAGGACTTTAATAATCTTTTAAATTTTAAATTTTAAAAGAAAAATAGTTAATATATCTAGTAAATATATTAAAAAATGCATTATAATTTTTTATTAATATTCTAGTAAAAAAAAAAAAATAAATTTTTAATTCTTACCTTTACTAATATCCGTTTTTGTAGTTATTTTTATACACAATTTATTTTAATTGAAATATAAAGAACTTATTTACTTTAGAGGGTTCCTATAAATTGAAGGCTATATAAAATATTACTTAATTCCCATTTTTTTTTTATTTGTAATAACATTTAAATTATTACAAGCGCGTACGCGAGAAATATAAAGATACTATCTGATTTATATAAAGATACTATATTAGTATTAAAAATAAAAAGATCTTCGTCTCTCTTCATAGTCGTACGCGCACCTCTACTCCTTCTAGGGTAGCCGTAGAAGAGAGTATCTTAATATTAAAATGTTATAGCTTAATTGTATAAATTAGTTTAAGTTAAAACTCTAAAAAAAAATATTTGTAGGAATTTTTACTCTCTCATTAATTTGGTTCTTATTATATCTTCCTATACTAAAACTAAGGTGCAAAATTTTCTACTTATTACTACTATAAACTAGAAAATAGTAAATACGAGTAAAAAGGTGTAATAGAGAGTTGATAATTGCGCTTTTTTTTTTTTAAGAGTTAAATTTAAGGTAAATAAAGGAATTAAAATTTTTTTAAGATATTTTTTTTAATAAAAAATAATTTAATTAAATAATTTAAAGGGCCTCTGCTGGATTTGCAGAGTCCGCATGTGTTTTAAAAAATAAAGTCTACGAGTTCTTCCCTCTACGAAGACGGAGAAGTCTTCGAAGTAAAGGATTAGAATAATAACTTGATATAATATCTTGCTGTAAAATAAATTATAGTGATTTCATTAATAATTATATAAAATAATTAAATATATAAAATATAATGAGAAATAAAAAATTAAGCACGTCTTAGTAGACGCGATAAAAAATATAAAATGAATAGTAATAATTTAATGTTAACAATTATAGGACTTCTTCTTAATTTAATAGATGTTTTAGCCATAATTTTACCTGTGCTCTTGGCAGTTGCTTTTATGACTATAATAGAAAGAAAACAACTAGCTGCTCATCAGAGAAGAGTAGGGCCTAATACAGTAGGATACTACGGACTACTTCAACCTTTTGCTGATGCTTTAAAATTAATATTAAAGGAAACAGTAATACCATCTCAATCTAACAAAGTTTTATTTTATTTAGCACCAATATCTACTTTAGTCTTCAGTTTATTAGGTTGGGGGGTAATACCATTTGGTCAAGGGTTAGCCTTATCTGATTTTTCATTAGGTGTATTATATACATTTGCATTATCCTCCTTAGGAGTATATGGTGTATTATTAGCAGGTTGGTCTGCTAATTCTAAATATGCATTTTTAGGTTCTTTAAGATCTACTGCAGCTATGATATCTTATGAATTAATTTTAAGTTCCGCTATTTTAATAATAATTTTATTAACAGGTTCCTTAAATTTCACTACTATAATAGAAAGTCAGGAATCTGTTTACTTTATTTTTCCATTATTACCTGTATTTATTTTTTATTTTATTTCTATATTGGCTGAAACTTCTAGAACACCTTTTGATTTACAAGAGGCTGAATCTGAATTAGTTGCTGGGTTTTTCACTGAACATTCTTCAGTTCCATTTGTATTCTTCTTCTTGGGGGAATACTCTTCTATTGTGCTATTTAGTTGTTTAAGTGCTATTTTTTTTCTAGGAGGATATAATTTTCCGGAAGTATTCTTAAATGAATCTTTTATAAATTTACAAGCTATTGTGCTAGGACTTAAAACTTGTATCTTCTGTTTCTTCTTTGTATGGTTTAGAGCCACTTTACCACGATTAAGATATGATCAATTAATATCTTTATGTTGGTTAAATTTATTACCTGTGGCTGTTGCCTTTATTATACTAGTTCCAAGTATACTAGTGGCTTTCGATATTTCACCTTATTAAAAAATTATAACATTTATAATATATATTTTTCTAAAAATTTATAAGAATAATATAATTTTTTGTAATAAACAGTTTGAAATAGCTAAAAACTTTTACTATACATACTGTCTCTATCTCATTATACCATTAGTTTATAATATATATTTACCCCCTATTAACAATTTTATTCGATCTTCGTAATTACTTTTTCTTACTAATAAAAAAAGTATATACATTAACTAAATTTTTAATCTTTCTCTATACTGTTCCTAATTACTGCCTTAGTTATATTATATTTTTAATCTATTAAATAGCGTATTACCCTTTTTTTAAGTTATTCTACGTCTAAGAAGAAGGGAGAGCTACTATTCCTAATTTAAAATTTAATAAGAAAAAAATAAGGAGTGATGTAAAAAAATAAAGGTAGCGCGTACGACTATGAAGAGAAAATTTAAACAAGCTATTAAAAACAAAGCTAGATCTTATTATATAAATAATTTAAAAATATAAAAAATAAAAGTAGTTAAATATATAAAGCCTTATAATTTAAATAAATTAAAGCCTATAATTTAATGGTAGAATAATTTCTTGATGAGGAATCTGTAGAAGTTCAAATCTTCTTGGGCTTAATTTATAATAAAAAAAAAATAAAAACATATAGTAATAGTGTAAAACTAAATTATTACTTTCTAATAGCTGCCTTACTTCGAAGAAGAACTCGGCTAGTTCGAAGAGTGAGAAGTAAGCATAAAACCGAAGTAGTAACTACAAAGAAGCAAGAATACCCTTTATCCTTTACTTGAGTCCAGTCCAGTCCTGCGGAGCTGCGGACCCTCTCCTTTAAAGAAGGATTCTTCGAGACCGTTAGCTAAGGTAGGACCAAAAATGGAGTGGTAGGAAAGAAAATTTTCATTTATTATAGAATAGAAAAAAAAATTTTTTTTTTATATCTTTAAATACTTTAATTAAATATATAATTTAAATAAATTATATCTCTTCATAGTCGTACGCGCTTACAATTTTATTCATTTTGTGATATAATATCACGGTTTATAACTAAAACCTATTTAATATATAAATATGTAAATATTATAATTATTAAGATATTAAATAAACTTTGGGCTAAAAACTAAAAAAAATACAAACAAAAATATAAACAATGAGATTATTAAAAACCCATGTCTTACTTAGATTCTTAAATTCTTATGTGGTAGATTCACCTCAACCGGCTAATATTAGTTATTTATGGAATTTCGGTTCATTATTAGCTTTATGTTTAATAATACAAATTTTAACTGGAGCTTTTTTAGCTATGCATTATAGCCCTAATGTAGATTTTGCCTTTAATAGTGTAGAACATATTATGAGAGATGTGAATAATGGATGGATAATTAGATATACACATGCTAATGTTGCTTCATTTTTCTTTATCTTCGTGTATATGCACGTAGGTAGAGGTTTATACTATGGTTCATATAAAAGTCCCAGAGTATTAGTTTGGTCTATTGGAGTTATAATTTTAATTCTTATGATGGCTATAGCTTTCTTGGGATATGTTCTACCTTATGGACAAATGTCACTATGGGGTAAACTTTTGTGCCCCAAATGGTTTGAGTTTTTAAATATAGGATCAAACGTAAATATTTATAGTCTAAGTCTACCATTTATACTACCTAAGACTAGAGCGATTAAACGTATAGGTCCTCATAATTATGATGTTCTTAGTATATTAATTGGATCTTTATTAGGAGATGGTTATGCTGAACGTCATGGTTTTGGGACTAGAATTTGTTTTCAACAAGAACACTTGAATAATCTTTATTTATTATGGCTTCATAATTATTTAAGTGAATTAGGTTATTGTAACAGCACAATACCAATCATTAGTACAAGATTAGGTAAAGGTGGTAAACTAAGATATATTTCTAGATTTAAAACTTATACATTTACAAGCTTTAATTGGATCCATTCAGCATTTTATAAAAATGGTACAAAAGTAATACCTGAAGATATAGGTGATTATTTATCACCTTTAGCTTTAGCTGTTTGGATAATGGATGATGGAGGAAAAGTATCATCCGGTTTAAAAATAGCTACCAATAATTTATCTAGCACAGATGTAGAATTTCTAGCTACTGTGCTAAGAAATAAATATGCTCTTAAAGTATCAGTAATATCTGCAGGCTCTATAAATCAATATAACTTATATTTTTCAAAGAGCACAATGATTTTGTTAGCTAAAATTATTAAACCATATTTACATACCTCTATGTACTATAAATTAAACGGATATATTTAAAAATCAAATTATAGTTTTCTCTTTAGTAATTATGCAATATATGTATAGAAATAATTATGGTTAAGAGAGAAAGCGATATCAATGAATACGGTTAAAAAACAAAGTTTAAGACCGTCGGTTTTACATAAAATCGCTACAGACTGGCTCATTGATAGGTACCTGAAATGGTGCTTAATGTACAGTCGGGATCTTTATAATATTATATAATATATTATTTCAAGGCTAGCTAAAGATCAAGAGATCAATCTGTGACTTTTCATAGATTTAGATTAGTACAGAGGTTTATTTATATTTGATCTAATCTAATAAACCAAAGATTAGGCAACAGTTATTACTAATTTATTATCGGCAATACCAATATTTGGTGTAGATATAGTAGAATTAATATGGGGAGGATTTTCTGTGTCAAATGCGACATTAAATAGATTCTTTTCTTTACACTATTTACTACCATTTTTATTAGCTGCTTTAGCTCTTGCTCATTTAATTGCTTTACATGTGCATGGTTCAAATAATCCTAATGGTGTTACATCTAATGGAGATAGATATGCAATGCATCCTTATTTTATTTTTAAAGATCTTGTTACTATCTTCGCATTCTTATTAGTGCTATCTGTAATAGTATTTTTCTATCCTAATCTATTAGGTCATTCAGATAATTATATTCCAGCTGATCCTATGGTTACTCCAGCTTCTATCGTACCTGAGTGGTATCTATTACCATTTTATGCTATTTTAAGATCTATCCCTAATAAATTATTAGGAGTTTTAGCTATGTTTGGATCATTATTAATATTATTAATTTTACCTTTAACAGACTTATCTAGAATTAGAGGAAATCAATTTAGACCTGCAATGAAATTAGCTTTCTGGTTCTTTGTTGTTGATTTCATAATTTTATTGTGGATTGGTTCTCAACATCCTGAAAGCCCTTACTTAGAAATAGGACAAATTGCTACTACATTCTATTTTGCTTGGTTCTTAGTATTAGTACCTATAATTGGTATAGCTGAAAACACATTATTAGATGTAGCGACCGCAGATAAAACAAATAAATAAATATAGTTACATTATTACTTTTCTAATTATTATAAAAAATTAACCCCTTTTCATTATTACTTTCAATAATATTTTGCTATAAAGGATCAAAATTTAAAGAGGTATTGTAATAATTATCTCTTCATAGTCGTACGCGCTTAAAATTTTAAAGATAATTAAGCGAATAAACTTACATTTTTTTAATAAGTTTATTCGCTCTCTTAAATTAAAAATTGATAGTTAAGCTCTTCTTTATTGCTTGGCTACTTTCTAGTACCGAGAGGATAAAAGGGAAAAGAGCTTTGAATACAAAAATAAACTATTAGAATATATTCTTCTTAAACTTTTTTTTTTTTATAGTTATACTTCTTTATCACTAGTATTTATTTATTTGTATTTATTAAGTAATAAGTAATCCTTAATTTTACCTTTAATATTTTTCTTACTTATTAATATTTTTACTTAAAGTGGACAGGGATATTTTATTTTATTTTTTTTTTTACTAGACCTACGGAGCCCCCCCTCTACTCCTGCGGTCCGCAGGGTAGGCGGAGCCGTAGGGAGAAGGAGGCGAAGGAGCGTAATTATTAATTTTTAATTAATAAGTTTTTTTTAGAATAATTAATATTTTATTTATTTTTTTATATTGAGCAGTAAAGGAATCGAACCTTTTACGGTTATTAACCAATTCTTTTACAGAGAATCACCATTACCAATCGGATCACCTGCCCTTCAATTAGGATACTTATCCATCTTACCTTTTAACTTATCGCGTTTCTACGAGCTCTTTTACGTTGGAGAAGAGCGCTTATTATTTTTTAAATTTCTTTTTATTACAAGCGCGTACGACTATGAAGAGAAATATAATAATATTTTTAATATAATTTTTTTAAATATTTAATACAAACAGAGGGGGTAATTTTATTTTTTATTGCGTAGCGCTTAATTTAGAATTAAATGTTATAATTTTCTAAAATATAAATTATGAATATAATAATAGGAAAGCCATCATTAGAGCAAATAGCCCTGTTGCTTCTGCTAAAGCGAATCCTAGGATAGCGTAAGTGAATAATTGTGGTCTTAGTTGAGGATTTCTAGCTACGGCTAAAATTAATGATCCAAATACTGTACCAATTCCTGCTCCGGCTCCAATTAATCCTGAGCAAGCTATTCCTGCTCCAATGTATTTTGCTGCTGCTAACATATTTTATTTTTTTTTTTCTAATGATAGCGTCTAACATATTAAACTTTTTATTTAATTATTATTTTAATACTCTTTTAATCTAAATTTAATGTTAATAAACTTTAAAATTTTTTCTTAAGTTTAGCTCTATTCTTATTTATATTTTTCTTCGTTTAGCCGTCTCTTATCCGTAGGCTAGACTTTTTCTTCTTGCCCTGCGGAGCCTGCGAACCGCAGGACTAGAGGCGAGACACTGAATAATACTAAATATTTAATATAAAAAAATATCTTAATAAATGTAAATTTATATAATTATGTCACTGTTTTATAAAAAAAATTAAAATTTAAAAGAAGAAGAAAAAAAAAAAAATTAGAGGGCCCTTAGCTTAATTGGTAGAGTACCTAATTGTCGATTAGGGTGGTCCCAGTTCGAATCTGGAAGGGCTCGTAATATTAAAATTTTACTTTTAAATTCTAAATATTTATTTATAAAATTTAATATTGAAATTCTTATTTATTAAATAATAAATATTATATAATTTAAGCGCGTCTTCGCCTCTTCTACGTCTTCATAGAGGCTAGACGAAGGTACGCGTGATTATTTAAATTATAACCATGTAATACCTAAATATTTTTTTAATTTCTCGCGTAAGTACTTAATAATATTTTTACAAATTTAATTTTATTGTATACTTCTTCATCTCTTTTACCTTTATTTTTGCTCGGATCCATTTCAATTACTAGGTACTAGCTAGTTCTACTTAAATTTGCTAAGAACACTACAAATTTCGCATGATAAAGCGTAGAACTATGAAGAGAAAATAAAGAAGTAGATATATATAAGTATGTCTTTAAGCTGGATTAGGGTAGTTATCTCCAGAAAAAGAGCTAATTAATAGTTATAAAAAATAAAAATAATGCGGGCCACAGTTCAACATCTCCATAGTTCCAGCTCTACGAAGCTCTACGAAGGTCTTCGAAGTGAATGGTATTATATAATAAAAATTAAATAATTTTCTTTTTCTAAGAAGAAGAATAGAATGCAAAGTCATCCTGCCTTTTTAATATTATTATTTTAAATAAAGGTCAATTTTTCTAGGTTAAACCTGCAGCTTTTTAATTTATTTTTAGTAATTTGCTCGAGTAATTCTCAAAAATAAACAAAAAAAAAGTTTTACTATTTTTGTTTTTACTATTTTTGTTTTTACTATTTTTGTTTTACTATTTTTGTTTTACTATCTTTGTTTTACTTTCTTTTTTTTTTACATGAGGATCGACTTTCTTCGTTAAAGGAGAATATACTATCACTATGTTATTAAATAATCTAAAAACATAAGGGAGTCGCTACTCATTAGCAGAAGTAGTACTTTATAAAGTTAAATTAAGTAAAGAGTAATAACTATAAAAACAAAACTTTGTTTATATTATCTCTTCATAGTCGTACGCGCTTAAATTTTATTCTTATCCTGCGGAACCTTGCGGAGCCTAGGATTCTTATTTTATCTTCCCTGCGTAGCGCGGAGCCTTGCTAAGTGATAGAGAAAACAAAGAACGAAAAACGGCTAAGAGAAAAAAAATATATAGATTTTAGACAATATTTAAAGTTAAAAGAGTATTATAGTAGTATTATAATTAAAATTCTTGTTTTAAAGCCTTTAATCAATTAGAATTTACAGAAGAAGTTGTTTATTTTATATTTATTTCTTATCTCCTTATGACTCTAGGACTCTAGGACTCTAGGACTCTAGGACTCTACTTATGCGGAGTGGTGACTATTACAGTTAATATATTAATCTATGTGCTTAATTAAAAATTTATATTAAATTTTTAATATTCTGTAAATAAATAATAGAGCGTAAAATATTATCTTTACCTAAAGTATGATAAATTTATAAAAAAAAAATACTTTACTCCTACGGGTAGCTACTAAGCTAGTAAGACGAAGCTATTCGTCTCGCCTCTACTCCTTCGCTCCCTGCGGACCGCAGGGCAAGGCGTAGTAGTTATCGCCTACGGACACCTTTGTATTTTGTAGTATAAACTTTTTAAAGTAAAGTTATAAATCTTTTCTCTTCATAGTCGTAATTACGCGCTTAAATTATTTATTAATTTAGAAAAGATATATACGCAGGCTATATAAATTTTACTTTTTTTTACAATGACAACTCTATTTATAAATATTTTAGCCTTCGGTACATTATTATCAAGTATCTTTTCTATTACATCTAAAAATCCTGTTATATCAGTAATATTTTTAATATCTACTTTTGTTCAAGCAGCTTTATATTTAATTTTTATAGGTATTAATTTTGTTGGTATTTCTTATATAGTTATATATGTAGGAGCTATTGCAGTATTATTTCTATTTGTAATTATGATGATAAATATTAAATTAACAGATATTTTAGAAACTGGGAATCAATATACTAAAAATTTACCATTAGCTATAGCTATCGGGTCTTTATTTATTTTTATTATATTTACTATAGTACCTTTTAATTTTAATAATGTACCAGCCTTATCCGTTTTATTAGATAAAATTACATATTTTAATAGTATTTTATCTAATTCTAATATTGTATCTATTAATTTGATTAATTCTATTGTAAATAATTATTTTTTATCCTCAATTTCTGATGTTATAATAACTGAATTCCAACAAATAGAAGTTCTAGGTCACGGTCTATATACTTATGGTGCTGTTTTATTGATTACATTAAGTGTTATATTATTATTAGCTATGTTTGCTACTATAATTATATCAAGAAATAATAAAAATATAAAAACATAAAATTAGAATTTTAATTTAATAATCATACAAATAAATCACCCCCTCCTTTATATTATTATTGCTCTATTTATATTGTAAAAATAGTACATATACAAAAAAAAAAGTAGATAAATTATACAGCAACAGAGAGTATATAAAATAAGTAGAGCAAATATTAAATAAATTCTCGGGCATATTACTTCGTAGACTTCTCCGTCTTCGTAGAGGCAAGACTTCGTAGAATTACTAGACATTGAGATAATAATAAAGGTCTTCTCCTTCTGGTAGACGAAGAGAAAATAAGCTAAATTAAAAAGGTTAAAATAAAAATTTTCTTTTTATTATTAAAAGTAGAACTTTATTTTATTATTGTTTATTTTAATTCTCTTCATAATCGTACGGCCCGCAGGAGGCCAAATTACTACACTTACTTGGTACTATATACTTGATCTTCGTGGTCCTATCTTCGATCTTCGAGTAAATATGAATTAATAACAATAGTAAAAAAAAAAACTAAGTACATTCAGCATCAAGAAAAATAAGATAGAGAGAATTAAAAAGGTAAAATTAGTTTAATTGGCAAAACTACGTCTTGTGGCGACGAAGTTCAGAGTTCAAGTCTCTGATTTTACCCTCTAATATAAATATTTAAGTAAAAACTAAAAAGATATTCGAGTAAATTTACTAATTAAGTATCTATTCTCTTCGTAGATCTTACTCTTCGTAGATCTTGATTTACCTTAATATATTAAAGTCGTAATTACTAGAAGTAAATACTACGTAATACAAAACTCTGGATCTTATTATTAGCACTTCTCCGCTCCGCAGGCCTAGCCTACGGACCCCCCCCTTCGGAGCCGTAGGGAGAAGGAGTAGAGGGGAGACTTATCCGTCTTGCCCTAGGACTAGAGGTAAGACAAAGAAGCGCTATTACTTATTAAATTTCTCTTTATAGTCGTACGGCCCTTAAATTTTATGCAATAATATATTTAATTATCTTTTAAATATTATTAATACTTTTTATTTTTAATAAATAAAAGATATTTATACCTCTATATTATAATAACAATAAAAAATACTTTGAATTACTTTAGTATTTTAAATAAATATAAGAAATGAAAATAAATATAAATAAATTTCAATACTTTCCTTTTCATTTAGTAGATCCAAGTCCTTGGCCTATTTTATTAAGTTTCTCATTATTAAATATGGCTGTGGCTGGAGTATTATATTTTCACGGTTTTTATAATGGTGGAATTCTATTGTTAATAGGATTATTTTTAACTTGTGCTGGGATGATTTTATGGTTTAGAGATGTAATAACAGAAGGAACTTATTTAGGAGCTCATACAAAAGAAGTAAAAAATGGATTAATGATTGGGCTAATACTTTTCATAATTAGTGAAGTTTTTGCTTTCTTATCTGTTTTCTGGGCTTTCTTTCATTCTAGTTTATCTCCAGCTATAGAAATTGGAGGTTCTTGGCCTCCTATTGGTATAACTCCTTTAGATCCTTTTGCTATTCCTTTACTTAATACTTTTTTATTATTAAGTAGTGGTGCTTTTATTACTTTCGGACATCATGCTTTAATAGCTGGAAATAGAAAAGCTGCAATAGATGGAGTATTTATTACAATAATCTTAGCTATTCTATTTACTGCTTTACAATATTTTGAATATTCAGAAGCAGGATTTACAATGTCTGATGGAGTGTATGGTTCAGCATTTTATGCTTCTACTGGTCTACACGGTTTCCATGTTATAGTTGGAACTATATTTATTCTAGTAGCATTCATTAGAATAATTAATTATCAAATAACTAAAGAACACCATCAAGGATTTGAAGCTAGTATCCTATACTGGCACTTTGTAGATGTAGTTTGGTTATTCCTATTTGTAGCTGTATATTTCTGGGGTGGAGCTTAATTATAATTAATAGCTTAATTTATTTAATTATTTATCTTCGTCTCTCTTCATAGTCGTACGCGCCCCTCTAATCCTACGAAAAGGGTAGACGAAGAAGTATCGTTTAATTAAATTAAAACCCAGTTATTACTACTTAATATTTTTTATATATTTCAACTTTAATTTAAATAATGAATTAAGTTTTTATCTTTATCTTTATTTTATCTTTGTAATGTCTTTGATTATTTAAGATACAATTAAAGAAAATTAAAATAGAAAATTCTCTTCATAGTCGTACGGCCCGCAGGAGGCCAAATAAAAATATAATGAAAAAATATTAATCCCCCTATTTTTAATATCAAAAAAATAAATATAAACAAAATTTATAAATATAAATTACTAAATATTTACCAAATATAAAATTCTAGTTTAAGCTAATGGAGTAGTGTAGGTAAAAACCTTATTCCAAGTGCTAATATCTATATTATTAAGTTTTTAACTAATATCCAGTCACCGTGGTTTCCACTGACCACTTCTTCGTAGAGCACTGACCACTTAGCAATGGTAATTCTCCTTCTCCCTTCGGTTCCGACTACCCTGCGGACTAGAGGGGGTGACAGCAGAGGATTACTAAATAGTTAGAGAGTAGATGAGCATTTTACTTATTCGAAATAAATATAAAAAATGTTCATTTGCGGTAAGTATAATTTATTTAAAGTTTATTAATAATTACTCTCTTCATAGTCGTACGCGCTTAAAATTTTATTATATTTATATTTTTTTATATAATAAATCGTTTAAATATATCTTGTTTAAAAATAAGAATTATCTCTTCATAGTCGTACGCGCTTAAAATATTTATTATTAATGTGTAAAAAATATCATTTATTAAAAGTCTCTATAAAGAAATAAAAACAAATTTATGAATCTTTCACTATTCTTATTTTTAATAGGTATATTAGGTTTTATATTAAATAGAAAGAATATTATCCTTATGATTATAGCCATAGAAATAATGTTATTAGCTGTAACGCTATTAGTATTAATTAGCTCTATTGGTTTTGATGATAATGGAGGTCAAACATTTAGTATATATATAATATCTATAGCAGGAGCAGAATCAGTAATAGGATTAAGTATTTTAGTTGCTTACTATCGTTTAAGAGGAACTATATCATTAAGAACATAATGTATTTATCAATTATTATTTTACCTTTATTAGGTTCAATTGTTTCTGGTTTTATGGGTAGAAAGGTGGGTGTAACAGGATCACAATTTATAACTTGTACTTGTTTAATTTTATCTTCTGTACTAATGACTATAGCTTTTTATGAAGTAGGTATTTCAGCTAGTCCAGTTAATATTAATTTAGGTTCTTGGGTAGATTCAGAGATAATGTTAATTTCTTGGGAATTTTATTTTGATCAATTAACAGTATCTTTAGGTTTAGCAGTATTATATTGTTCTACTTTAATTCATATCTATAGCATAGATTATTTATCTTCAGATCCTCATATTCAAAGATTTTTTTCATATTTATCAGCTTTCACTGGAGGTATGTTAATGTTAATTTGTGGAGGTAATTTTTTTGTAATGTTTGTAGGTTGGGAAACAATCGGAGTAGTATCATATTTATTAATTAATTTTTATTTTACTAGAATACAAGCAAATAAAGCAGCAATGTTAGCCTTTACAATGAATAGAAGTGGTGATATGTTAATGAGTATAGGATTTTTTGCTATATTTGCAGTTTTTGGTTCTTTAAATTATGCTTCGGTATTTTCATTAGTACCTTATATGAATGAAGTAGCTATTTCTTTAATAGGATTATTATTATTAGGAGGTGCTTTAGCTAAAAGTGCTAATATACCTCTTCATTCTTGGTTACCTGGAAGTATGGAAGCTCCAACTCCGGTTAGTGCTTTACTACATGCAGCTACTCTAGTTACAGCGGGTGTATATTTATTATTAAGATGTTCTCCAATATTAGAATATACTCCAACAGTATTATTAATAATAACTTTAATAGGATCAACTACGGCCTTTGTAGCTGCAACTTGTGGTTTATTAGCTAATGATTTAAAACGAATAATTGCTTTTAGTACTATCTCTCAATTAGGTTATATGATGATGGCTATAGGTCTAAGTCAATATAATGTAGCATTAATGCATACAGTAAATCATGCATTTTTTAAAGCATTACTATTTTTAGGAGCAGGAGCAGTAATTCATTCTTTTGCAGATCAACAAGATGTAAGAAAAATGGGAGGTTTAATTAAATTTTTACCATTTACTTATTCAGTTATGTTAGTAGGTTCTCTTAGTTTATTAGCGACACCTTTTTTAACCGGATTTTATAGTAAAGATTTAATTTTAGAATTAGCAGCTGGTGCTTATAGTTTTACTGGTCTATATGCTTTTATATTAGGTTCAGTTACAGCAGGAATTACAGCTTTTTATAGTTTTAGATTAATAAGTTTAGTTTTCTTAACGAAAGCAAATGGACAAAAAGAATCTTATTTAAATTCTCATGAATCAGCATTACCAGTGGTAATACCTTTATTAGTATTAGCTTTATTTAGTATTTTCTTTGGTTATGTCTTCTCAGATTTATTTGTAGGACTAGGATCAGATTTCTTTGGAAATTCTTTATTTATACACCCTAATAATATTACAATTATTGAAGCAGAATTCTCACTTGCTCCTATAATTAAACTATTACCTGCTATATTTAGTATTAGTGGAGCATTCTTGGCTATTTTTATGTATCATAAAACTCCAGAAATTCTTATTAATTTAACAGAATATAAACTAGGAAGAAAAATATATAGTTTTTTAAATGGAAAATATTATTTTGATGTAATTTATAATCATTATGTAGTATCACAAGGTTTAAGAGTAGGTTATAAAATATCTAAAGAAATAGATAGAGGAGCAATAGAATTATTAGGACCTTACGGATTAACTAATACATTCATAAATACTGGAGTTAATATCGGGAAATTAGATACAGGAATTATAACTACTTATTCACTATATATTACAATAGGTTTATTATCTTTATTATTTTTAATATTTGCTCCTGTTTTAATAGATACTTCTATCTTCTCTGAAATAAGATTAATTATTATTTACTTTGCTTCTTTAATTTTAGTTTTAAATCCTTCTAAAACTTATAAATAAAACATTTAAAAATAATAGCCCCCCTTACTATAAAATTTTTATGATTAACCAGTTTATTATTAAAATACTTCTATATGCGAAGAATAATTAAAAATTTAACGGTATTCTAAATACACACAGACTTATTTTTTACTTCGGTTTTAACTCTTTAGGTCAGTTGGCTCCGCAGGCTCCCTCTACTCCTGCGGGTCCTTCTCCCTACGGGGGGGGTATGCGGAGCGCAGAATAGTAAAAACTAATTTTAATTTAGTTTAGATACAAATCTGGAATCGATTATCTGTATTTCTTACTGCTCCTAGTAAATAAAAGGATAAAAAATATTTGTACTTTTTAAAAATTTCGAGATATAATTTAAATTAAAAAATTTTTTATAATTTATATTAAAGAAATAAAAAAGAAACTGAATAATAAATTATAAATAGTATCTCGTATAAGTTTCTATTGGCTTGTTTTCTATAATTATTTGTAGTCTGACCTTGACTTCTCCGTCTACCCCCCCCGTAGGGAGAAGGACCCGCAAGAGTAGAGGATAGACTAGACTTAGCTTAATTAAGAAAAAGGGCTTAATATTATAAGTAGAGAATTCTAATTTGTAGAGTAATAAAAATTAATTTAAAACAAAAATTTAAATATTTAATTAAATAAAATATGTAAAAAAAAAAAATAATACAACTCTTCAACTTAAATTCAAATTTATAATAAAAATCTCCACTTACAAAAATAAAATAAGGTTAATTAAAAATATAAAGAAATAATAATTATATTAAAAAAAAAACTAAGTACTATAAAGTACATAAAAACTAAATAAGTAAAATGGTTACATTAATATTCTTAATTTCAATAGTTTTTCTTTGTATTAATATCCATAAAATCCTTCCTTCGGACCGAGTTCTTCGTGCTGGCTCTTCCTCTCCTAGTCCTACGGAGAGTATAGGTATTATTATTTATACTAAAATAAGCTCCTTAATGACCAGGGACCCGGAATCTACGAAGGCTCTTAAGGGTTTTAAAGCAGAAAAAAAAATATATCTCGCGTACGCGGTTGCTAGAATAAAGTTTAGTTATAGAATGATTCTATTTATTATTTTAATTTATAAAATAATAAATATTTTCCCTTTACTTGCTCTTATTATAAAAATTTTATTCTTTTTTCTACTAGCTCTAACTTTTTTTAATGAGCTCATAATATTTATAATTGTATACTGCCCTTCAATTGTGGTTCTATGTATGTTAAAATTAAAAAGTAGAAAAGTATGTATTCGTCTAAAAGTAGAACGAGCAAATAAATTAAATAATTATTATAATAAGAAGCTGCATAAAATATTTAGCATTTTTTTTTACTATAAAAATTTAGTTGCACATTTAATTTTTATATTAAAAAAAAATCGAATATTTGAATATTTTATATTTTTTATCAGCTACGCATACGGAGGAGCATACGCGCTTAAATTTTTAAAACTTATATATATAATAAGTACTTATTTATTTGGTATAGATTTGCTATTGTATTTTAATTTTTCTAATTATTTTTCCCCTTATGCTAAAAATATTGCGTACTCACTTAAATTTTCATTTAGTGGTATTGACAGTAATACAAATACAAATACAAATACAAATACAAATATTTTTAATTTTAATACTTTAAGCTTAAATGAGCAGTATGAGTATATTAAATTAAAATTTTTTAATAAAGCTATAGAGCCTAATATCCCTTTTTTAGATTGGTTTATACAATTATTATTTAACACTGATGGATCCCAGCACAATGTGGATCAAATAATAGAAACTAATTTAAATAAAATTCAAAAAATAGAAAGAGATGCACAATTAAATTCTCACTCTTTCTCAAGAGTTAGACCTTTTCTAATAAATAAAACAGATACTAGTTCTACACAAATGCCTAATATTGTACCATATAAAAATAATTCTTATTACGATGATTAATTTTTTATTTTATAGATCTAACAAAATATTAACCCCTCCCTGCGCTCCGCTCCGCAGGCCTTGCCTTCGGACTAAAGGGAGCCCTATTTACTCTTCATTTACTTTTTATCGGCAACGCTGCGTAGTAATTTAAAGTCGTTTAAGTAAAATAAAAATATAAAAAAAAAAGAAAAAAATATAAAGAAAGATATAAAATTTATAATAAAAGATTAGACTCAAGTGTTGTCAGCTCAGCACGCTTCGTTCTACCTAAAGTATGCAGCTCTTCTCCGTCTTGCCCTGCGGAGCCTGCGTACCGCAGGTGTAGTGGCGAGACTTCTCCGTCTTGCCCTGCGGAGCGCAGGGCTAGAGGCTAGAAGCAGAACTAGAAAAAAATAAAAAAATAAGTATGATAAAAGTAGGAAAAGATGAGGAGGTAATATAAAATTTTAAATTTAAGTGAGGCAGAGCTGCGGAACCATTTTTATTTATTTATCCCTTTTTTTATTTTTCTCTGTTTACTTTGTGTACATATTTTTTTTTTTTAGATAATATACAATAATAAATTTTTAAAGTTTAAGTAAGTATTGTAAAATTTATATTAGATACTATAAAATAGATAATTTAAAGAAAGAAATTTAAAACTAAAATTAAGAGCGTCTTCTCCTTCGCTCCCCGCGGATCGCAGGCCTATACGAAGATATACGTTCTAATACGAAGCTCTACGAACTTCTATGTATTTCTACGTACTTTTACGATATTATACGAAATTATACGAAGTTCTTCCCTACGGATAAGTTATACGAAGAGACGTGATAAGTTAAAATATTAATAATATTTTAGGAAATAATAAAAATTTTAAATTAATAAAAGAAAAGAGGCATAGTTATGATTTTTATATCAATATTAACTTTAATAGTGGCTAAGGCCCTACCATCAATTAATAGTAATTTATCTTCAGTTTATTTTACAAGAATATCTGCTATAGTTTTCATATACGCGGGAGTATTATCATTTAATACTTTATACATTCAGTCAATTGGATCAGGTATAGGTATATATAGCGGATTATTCCAAGTTACAGTGATTTCTCAATTTATAGAAGTATTTTTATTAGTAATAGGATCTTTAATCCTAATAGCTTGGCCATTAAGATCTAGTTTAAATTATATAAGTTTATCTAAAGATGAAAATTTAGCTCCAAGCGGTTCAGTCGAGCTAAGCTATTCTACGGATTTTTCTTTAATCGTATTATTCAGTACTTTAGGTTCCTGTTTATTAGTATCTACCTCAGATTTAGTATCTATGTATTTAAGTATAGAATTACAATCTTTTGGATTATATGTACTAGCTACTTTATATAGAAATTCAGAATCATCAACGAGAGCAGGATTAAAATACTTTTTATTAGGAGGTTTATCTTCTTGTTTAATATTATTAGGAGCCGGTTTAATCTATGCTTATACAGGTTTAACTAATTTTGAATCAATATATTCACTTATATCAGTTTCAGAAGTTAATAATATAATACAAGGTGCTAGTTTAGGAGCTGTTTTAATAATAATAGGTTTTTTATTCAAAATAGCTGCGGCACCTTTACATAATTGGAGTCCAGACGTATATGATGAGACACCCACAATAGTAACAATATGGTTAACAATAATGCCAAAAATATCAATATTAATATTATTATTAGAATTACATACTCAAATAGGTGTAATAGGACCTTTAAATTCAATAACAATAAATTTAAGTTCAATACAAGAAAATTCTATTTATCTATTAAAGAATTTATTATTAATAAGTTCATTATTATCTTTAATAATTGGGACTGTGGTTGGATTAGCCCAAACACGAATTAAAAGATTACTAGCTTATAGTACAATATCTCACATTGGATTTATTTTATTAGCTTTAGCTATAAATACTGAGCAATCAATAGATTCTCTTCTATTTTACATTATTCAATATTCAATAACAAATTTAGATGTATTTTTAATTATAATAGCTTTAAGTTATATAATTAATAATTCTTATTTAAATGAAGATAATGATAGCATAAAGGATATAAGATACATCTCAGAATTAAAAGGTAAATTTTTCTTAGCTCCTTTATTAAGTTTAAGTTTATCTATTTGTTTATTTTCTATGGCTGGAATTCCTCCTCTAATTGGATTCTTTTCTAAACAGTTTGTATTATATTCTGCTATAGGTTCTGGTTATTATTTTATGAGTATTATCTGTATAATCGTAAGTGTAATTAGTGCTTCTTATTATTTAAAAATAATAAAAGTTCTTCACACAGAAGTAGAAGAAGATACTAAATTGTTACAAGCGCGTACGCGAGAAAATTTATCAGTAATCAGATCATATAAATTAACAGAAAATAAATATACATTGTTAAGTAATTTCCATAGTTTTTTAATTTCTACTTTAACTTTATCTATATTATTCTTTATTTTTAAACCTTCTTTAATCTTAAATAGTACACAATTGCTATCTTTATCTTTATTTAATTTTTAATGAATAACTTAATTTTTCTATTTATTTTTGTACCATTATTATCTTTAATATTATTAGGTTTAAATGTATTATTGGCAGTACATAGACCAGATGAATCTAAAGTATCAGCTTATGAATGTGGTTTCAGCCCTATATATGGACAAACTAGATCTACTTTCCAAATTCATTTCTATATTGTAGCTATGTTATTCTTAATTTTCGATCTTGAAATTTTATTATTATTCCCTATCGCAGTTACTCTTTACCAAGTATCTACTTTCGGTTTCTCTATAGCAATAATATTCTTCATTGTCCTAACAATAGGATTTGTATTAGAAATAGGATCTGGAGCTATTGCTTTAACTAATTTTGATCAACCTTCATACCCTATAAATAAAGAAAAAAAATTATAATAAATATTTAATCCCCTAATTACCCCTTTTAACCATCCTTATTCAAATTTTTTATCTGTTTAATAGGTTTAATTTATTATTGCCTTGGCTCCGTAGGGCTCAGTAGGTCTCCGCAGGTCTCCGCAGGACTCCGTTGGTATTGATTATTTAAGAGATGTGGGATAGATCTTTATATAGAGTATAGATTTATGTTATCTCTTCATAGTCGTACGCGCTTAATATTTTCTATTTATTCTATAATTATTCTCTAATTTATTATATATTTTTTTATTATTTATTATTGTATTGTTATTTAATTATCTCTTCATAGTCGTAATTACGCGCTTATATTTTTTTTTTTATTATTTACTCTTATTATTTTAATAATCTCTTCTTAAAAATTAATTTAAATTTAATAAAATGATTAAAAATAATATACTTCTTAGTTCTTTTGGGGATTCCGAATTTTTTAATAATTTAATAATGTATATAATTAAATATTATAATATTATTATTGATTATACAAGTTTGGATTTCTTCTCTTTATTTTTATGTTCAAGTAATAGGGAGTGTTGCTATTATATTAGAAAGTAGTAAAATAGGTGAATTAGCTACTAAAGCCACTCTAGCTGTAATTACAGGTGTGGCAGTCTGCAGGGTGAGGGCTTACAAATTTAATAGTATAATATAAAGTATTTAAACCTAGTAATTACAGTGGAAATTCCAATAATACGGGAGATACTAATAATACTGTGATATAAAAAATAATGGTTATACAAGTAATACAAGTAGTTCTTCTAAATAACTATAAAATATAAAGAAAATTATTTATTAATCTTAAGAAGATGTAACAGAACCTGTAATTAATCCTCTTTACGTTTACTAATAAAATAAAACAATAAATAATAAAAAATAAAATAAATATCGAGATATTCTCTTTTTAAGCAACAGAAAAAAAAATAAACATAACAAGCGCGTACGACTATGAAGAGAAAAATGATCATATTATTCCATTTAAACGAGCTGCTGAGTAAACTACAAGACAATAGTATACCCGATGAAGGTAAACTAGCATTAGCATTCTTAATTTTATCCGTAATATCTTTACTGTGTTTTATAAATATATTAATATATTTTATCGTCTACGTAGACTTTACACAATAGAAACTAAATTTATGCAAGACAAAATGGATCGTTGGTTACTATTAAAAAAAATTATGAATTTATATAAGGCGAGTAGTCTATATTTTATAGGGTTTGAAGTTTTATTATTTTTATATATAAACGGTTTCATTATTTGGTCTTGTTATAGGTTAGGATCTTTCTATTTAATTAATTAAATAATTACGTAAAAAAAAAAAATAAAATTTAAATAGGAGCACTTCGTATTCAAATATTTTAAAAATAAGATTAAGCAAAATCTATAAAAATTTAGATATGAGCAGATAACAGGATCTATTATGTTTATTCTTAACAGAGTTAATATTGAAAGCCTATTGGAGGTCCTGTGAATATTTAATAACTCTTTTTAATAGTTATTCATTTAATTATGTAACTTATCATAAATATATTAAATTAACTTTTGTGGTTTTATTATATATATTAACTATAAGAAAATTAGCTAAGGATTTTAATTTTACTACACAAATAAACAAAAAGGTTTCTTTCCTTCTGCCCTTACTTATTAGCTAAAAAGAAAATTTAAGCGCTCTTCGTTTCACCTCTACTCCTTCGGAGCCTTCGGGTAGACGGATAAGAGACAGTCCAACGCTCCGTAATTACGGTAGTCCGTAGTCTGTAGTCCGTAGTCGTAGCAGAGAAAATTAATTAAAGGTAAAAGAGTAATAATATAACTTCTAATTTAATAAATATTTTTATTAATTTAGATACCCTCAATATCTCATTTATATTATAATTAAAATTATAAAAGCTTAATTAAGCAGAGATAGCTCTTTTTTTTTAAGCCCTATTTTAATAAATTAGTATCTTCGTCTGCTCTAATAAAAATAAAGTATAGAATATGTAGACTTTGAATAAGTAGAGCAAAAATAAATCAAATATAAATCATGCCTCAATTAATACCATTTTTTTTCTTTAATCAATTATTATTCTCATTTATTATTTTATTTTCTATAGTTTATATCTTTTCTAAATATATTTTACCATTATTTACATTTCAACAAGTAGTTAGAATTTATATAACTAAATTAAGTAAAAAAAATTAATTTTCTCTTCGTCTCTCTTCATAGTCGTACGCGTCCCCTACGGATAAGTCTAACCTCTAGTCCTGCGGTCCGCAGGGCAAGACGGATAAGAGCTTCGTAGGCGTACGCTGCGTCTACTAAGAGCCGCGTAGCGCTTAAACAAAACCTATATTTGTACTAAATAATTTTAAATTATGAAAGTAAATACTATAGGTATTTTAGATTATTAACTTTTATTTAATAAAATTTAACCCCCCCTTCGGAGCCTTCGGAGCCTTCGGAGCCTTCGGAGCCTTCGGAGCCTGCGGAGCCCAAGAACCATTGAAGCCACTAACATTCAAAGTAATAAATTACTGATCAAGCTACTAATATGTAGTGATTAAAAAAATAAAGTATAAGAGAAAATAATAATTCTTTATTTTTCTCTTCATAGTCGTAATTATTGAAGGAGAGAAGAAGTGTAACATTTATTTATGTTTTTTATTTTAATATTATAAAAAAATGTAGTTAATTTTGTTATAATAAAAAGAAATATTTTTTTTTTTTTTTATAAATATAATAAAATAGAAATATTAATTTTATTAGCTCTAAGCGATCCTTCTCCCTACAGGGGGGCTCCGTCTACCCTAAGCAGCAGAAGTAGAAGAGGCAGCTTATTTTAAATCAAAAAAAAAACTTAAAAAGAGTGTAGTATAATTGGTTAGTATGGCGATCTCCAAAATCACTGGTAGGTGTTCGAGTCACCTCACTCTTGTCTACAATTTATTGTGTATAATTTATCGTGTACTCTCTAAGAGAGATATTATATATTTAATAAAAAAAAAATTAACTTTTTTAATTACGGTGTGGCCTCTAGTCCTGCGGTCCGCAGGGCAATACGGAGAAAGTGCTGCCTACCCCTTCGAAGAAAGAAGAAAGAAGAAATAAGAAAGAATAAATTTAATCAATTATAAGTAAATATTAAAATGAAGTACTAGTATTTTTTATATTAAATTTATTTATTATACTAATACTTATACTTTGGTATTTTTTATTCGTCTACGCAGCTACGAAGAGAGCACTGTTACATTGTTATTTCTAGAAAAGAAGTTATTACCCTTATAAATGTAATTTATAAGCTAAGTCTGTAAAAATTTAACGAGTATGCCGAAATTGGTAGCCGGGTGGGTTTTAGGTACTCATAATTAATAATTGTAAGAGTTCAAGTCTCTTTACTCGTAAGAAATTAATAAACATAATTACTATATAAATTTAAATTAAGTAAATTAATTGCTCTTTGCTCTTATATAAAATATACAGAAGCAAGTTTTAAAAGCGATTTAAAATAATTAATTTAATATAATAAAGATAAATAAGAATAGAAACAATCTATTTCCTTTATTTTTCTCTTCATAGTCGTAATTACGATTACGCGCTTGCTGTTTCACTCTATTACCTTTAAATATTGGCAGTGTCTCCCCTCTTCTCCTACGGGTAGTAGACGGAAAAGTAATTAGATACTGAGCTATTTGCTTCCTTATGATTTTTTATTTTACAATATTAAAAAAAAGATTTTTAGCTAAACGGTAAGTTAAAAAAATAATATAAAATTAGCTCTGTTATATTTAAAAATAATATTAAGAACAATAAGATAGAAATTCTCGCCTCTAGTCCTTCTCCCTACGGCTCCGCCTTCCCGCAGGACTAGAGGCTAGACGGAGAAGTCCTTATTCTTATAAACTTTACCTTATAATTTTCTTTAATAAACATTAGATTTATTTAGACATCTTATTGGAATTGAACCAATAAACAATTGCTTCGAAGGCAAACGCTTTACCAATTAAGCTAAAGATGTTTTATTTTCTTTATAAAAAGATTTTAAGAGTATTTTGTTTTACTTTCAAAAATAATAATAATTATTTAAGTATAAATATGATATTAAATATAAATATAAGTATAATCATATACTTTAAGAAGTAATATAAAGATACTTTAATTTTATGCATTACTACTAAATATTAAATAAGAAACTTATAATATAGTATACAAATGAAATTTATAATATAAATAACAATTAATTAGCGATAAATATTTTCTCTTCTCCGTCTAGCCTCTACTCCTTCTCCCTACGTGGGGATCCTTAGGCTCCTTAGGTTATACCGAGAAGAGCACTTGATTTATTAAATATAATCATTTTTTTTTTGTTTGTATATGCTTAGTCTATTATTTAGATTAATCTGCTAAATATTAATCTCTTAAGAAATGATGTCTGTGTTTATTATGCGGCAATTTACTTCGTAGACTTCGTAAACTTCTCCGTAGGCAAGACTTCTCCGTCTTCGTAGAGGCAAGACTGTATTTTTAGTAAAAAGGGGGGTTAAGGGTTATTTTATTTTATTTTATAGTGTACTTATTCTTCGATTTATTTTGCTTTTCCTTTTCCTTTGCTTTGACTAGTGAATAAACCCTTGAACTCATCGCCATACTCATCTATTAGATCTGGAGACGCTGGATTCTTCCAAGGAGCTTCAGAAGATGTAGAAGCTTCTAGGGTAGTATCCTTATTAATATCTATATTATCAGGCTTATAATCATTAGCCTCTTTTATAGTAGGTAATGAAGAAGATGTAGAAGCTTCTAGGGTATTATCTTTATTAATATCTATATTATCAGGCTTATAATCATTAGCCTGTTTTATAGTAGGTACTGAATAAGATGTAGAAGCTTCTAGGGTAGTATCCTTATTAATATCTATATTATCAGGCTTATAATAATTAACCTGTTTTATAGTAGGTACTGAAGAATCGCTTTCATTTTTAGAAGTTAGGTAAAAGTCTTCAGCTCTAATTTGACTTTTACTTTTCTTTCTACTCAAAACCTCTGTTATGTTTTTCTTGAAAGTTTTAAAACTATCAATAAATGAATTAGATTTACCCTTATCCTCTGAACTAATATTAGGACTACTAATATTATCTGTCTCTTTAATTTTATCTTGAAAATTATTCGAGCCAATACTATCGCAATATACTGTAAAATGAGAAACGAATTTATTCTTAAGTTCACTGCTTATCAAGAAAGAGCTATTAGCAAGCAAATTAAAAAAAATGAAAGGACCGAAGGTTAATATTATGTTTAAAATTATTATAGATAATGCATTAGAATTATTATTGATATAAAATTGTTTAGCTAAAAAATATTTAAAAAAAATTAACGTTAATAAAATACTAGAAATGTTTGTATAATAATTAGTAAATATTCCTATATCTTCGTTTATTGAATATAAATTATTTGTGATATTATTTATAATTATCAACAAAATTAATATAAAAAAGAAATTTAAATTGTAATATATCCACATTATAAATTTAAGGTCTTTTCTATATACTTGCTGTTCCTTATAAAAAAAAGGTATACTCCTCAGAATAGATAAAATTTTTATTATCAAATTGAACTTGCAGGTGCTTAAATATAACATTATTAGAAGAATTATATATAATTTAAAATTTGAGAAAGAATAATTATTTAAATCTAAATCTTTAAAAAAATTAGTAGCACCCTCAATATTATTATTAAATATAAAAGAAATAAAAGCCAGGAGAATATACAGAGCTATAAAGTATTTATTTTTAAAGGTAAAAATATTTACTAGAGATAAAGCTTGGTAATATAATTTTAGAATTTGTGAAATTTTCATTGTTGCTGTAAATTTATGTTTTTTTTTTAACTTGCTCTAAATTTATCCTGTGGCTAGTAATACGTATTACTACTTTTGGTTTAGACAAGGTTATAAGAAGATATTAATTTTTTTACTGAAATATCTTAAATACAGTTTGGATGGTAAGAATATAACTAAAGATAAAAATATACTTACTTAAAGGAGATATTCTAAGGAAATATACTTTATTTTTTTTTATATTTATATTTATTGCTACTTTAAAATTTAAATGTTCCCCTACTAATAGGTTTTTAAATAAATATAAGCGTTTATTCGTCTTCCCTCTTCTCCTACGGGTAGTAGACGGAGAACTCTCGCCTCTACTCCTTCTCCCTACGGCTCCGCCTACCCGCAGGACTAGAGGGGGGGTCCGTAGGCTAGACGGAGAAGATACGAAGAGAGCGATAAATAATTTCCTTATCTTCTACTTACTAAAAAGAAAATACTATTTTTCTAGAGAACCTTAAAAAAGTAGAGACTTACTTGCCATCGAGGTTAGATAAGAAGATAATTGATAAAAAAATAATAATTATTATTTTTTTATAATTTAAACTTATCCTCTTTTAAGTAAAAAAAAAACTTTTTTTAATAAAAAAAAAAGTTGTAATATTTTTTATGTTAACTAAATAAATGATTATAGCTAAATTGTTTTTATAATATGACCCGCCAAGCATAAGTTACCATTTCAAATCTGGTTATTAATAAATTAATAGATGGATATGAGTATTAGTACTTGAAATTAAATTACTTCTTATTACTTCTTTAGTTTTTAATTTTACCTTTATAGTGTACGCAGCATCTCTTCTCCTGCGTACTAGACTTCTACGCCTTCGTAGAGGCGAGAGCTCTCCGTAGGCTAGAGTACGTAGACGCAGCTCTTCGTAGACGCTCCAACGTGCCAACGGGCCAACGCAAGAAAAATATTAAATTACTACACTCTAAATATCTTTTTTAGAATTAAAGCTTATAAAAGCTTAATGACAGCAATAGGTAAAAAAAATAATAAAATTAAATTAATAAAATATTCCACTCTACACTACTCTATTTCTAATAAAAAAAAAAAAAAATAATAAAGGATAGGAAGATAAATATATTTTAATGATAGGTAAAATTTAACGCTCTCTTGCCTGGTCCTACCGGCCCGTAGGAGAAAAGGAGTAGACGAAGAAGCGCTTATTTGAAAATAATTGATAATTACTTAATATCAATTTGATGCGTACGATTACGAAGACGGAGAAGTCTCGCCTCTACACCTGCGGCAAGACGGAAAAGAGACGAAGAGAAATTTAATTTTATTATTTTTTTTATCTCTTATAAATTTGTATCACAATTAGATTTTTATTTAATAGGGGATTTTTAGGGTATATTTTAATTTAATAAACAATGTAATATTGTAAGAGATTAAATAAATTAAATTAGTATGATAACTACACCTCTTATAAGTAATAATAGAGAAAGGGGTTGTTTAGTTATGCTATTACTTTTTTACAAATGTATGTAAATCTATAGGTATTTCCTCAAAAGGTATGGCTTGGGTTATTAAAAAATACAAACCTAAAGCTATATTAAATAACCCTAATAATATAAACATAGGTAAAATAATAATACTAAATTTAGCTAGTATTAGTTGATACTTGATGTAAAATAATATAAATTTATTATTGAAACGTTTAAGTATAAAGTTCTTATTATGAAGTAGTATATTTATAAATATAAATATAGTTAACAAAATAATAGAACCAAGCACTATAACAAGTAATAATAAATGAATAAATAATTGTTGACCTAGCAACTCATCAATAAACCCTTCTACGGGAAAAGGTCTAAATATAGTTGCTATAAAACTATAAATGTAATCAAGGCTAAAAGAATCTAAATTAAAATCCTCAGGTAAGAAATAATTAGAAGGAGTAGCAGTACCTGTAGAAGAAGAAGGTGTAGAAGAAGTACTTGAAAGTTCAGTGGTAGCGCTAGCATTCTTAAGTGCATTCTCTAAAATAGATTTCAATTGTTCATCTTGTACTACAGCAGGAACCGTAGCAGGCCAATCACCCGTTTTAATGTATTCACTCCATGAAAACATTAATCTATTAAAACCATTTGGATTTTCTATCGCAGTATGAACTATCATACTTGGTACTGTAACAGCTAAACTACCTAAAGCAGCGGTGGCTTTAAGTCTATTACTTCCAGGAGTTAATCTATACAGGCCAATCATCGTAGCTATCATCCCCCAAGTCTGTGCAACTCCTGACGGCCAAAATCTTACTGGATCTTGGCCCCCATTTGTATTATTGTTAGGTTCAACATTTAAGATAGGAAACTTAAAACTACTATTATAATATATATTTAAGATTATAATTATTTGTATTACTAGCATAAATATAGAAGTAATTATGAATACTAAAATAAAGTAATCTATAATAGAATTAGTACCACAAAATTTTTTAATTCGGGGTCCTAATACCCCAAATTTAGAGACATAAACAAATAATGCAGAGAATAATAACACAGATAAAGTTAATAATGCTTTTATTAATATTAAGTTGCTCATTTTTTATATTATAAATGGTATTACTTCTTAGAGTCTTGATTTTATTTAATATTTTAATAATTGCTATTATTATTAATATTAAATAGGTTTTTTAAAACCATGATATTTTATCAGCAAGTAAATAAAGTTTTATATTACTTTAAATTATATATTTTAAATATTTAAAGGAATAATTAAATTTTTTTTATAAGAAACAGAATTTTATGAATGCTACTTACTATTCTCGTCTAGCCTACGGACCCCCCCTCTAGTCCTGCGGGTAGGCGGAGCCGTAGGGAGAAGGAGTAGAGGCGAGAACGGAGAACGGAGAACGAAGAAGAACTATTATAAGCAAACCACCTATTACTTACTAATAATTTAGTTATACACTATTACTATTTTTTTTATTATTTGTTATTCAAATTTTACTTCGTAGACTTCGAAGACAAGAATATTTGAACTTCTACATATTTCTCAACAACAAAGAAATTTTTCTACCTTTTAATTATAGGACTTTTAAAAATTATAGGCTTTTTTTTTTTCTTTCTTACTTTTATATTTTAAAAAATTTTTTTTTTAAATTAAGGATTTTAAAATTTAAGCGCTACGCCTACGGAGCAATGTCTTCGTAGAGTTCGTAGAGCTCGTAGACGCGAGTAAATTGTTTAATAAATATTAATAAACAATGTAATCTGTAACAGAAGACATATAATTTTTTTTACTCAATTTTATTTATTGTTTACTGTGTATCTATATAAGTACTATCAACTTTTAGTTTAATACTAGCGTAAGTATTTTAATAAGGATCTACATATTTAATGGTTCCTAAGTCCCGCGTAAGCGACAGAATAAGTAAATGTAAAATAATTACTATAAGTTGGTCAAAGATCTGGAGTATTAAAATTTATTAATAAATTATCAACCATTCCTACTAGTTTAATATCATTAAGTGTATCATAGTTAATCATAAAAAAAAAAGGGTAATATAATATCTAACGAATAATAATAAGTAATTCCGAATAAACCTACAACTATTATAACTCGTATGTATAAATAATCTGAAGTGTAATTGGGTTTACTATCTTCAGGCGCGTACGACTATGAAGAGAGACGAATACTTATAATCTAACTTCTTAATATCATCTTGCGAAGTAGCAGCAATTATTAGAACCATTATCACCTACACTTGATTCATCCTTAGATTGATTCTCTAATATTTTATCATTAGAAAGAAGAATCTTTAGTTGTTAGTATATACGAGTATGAAGAGGAAAGAAAAATAATTATCTAATAGGGTAGTATTTGCCTCCTGCGGCCCGTACGCGATATAATTAATCAATTAATTTAATTAATTGATTTTTATATTCTAAGGAGTGATATTAGATATAAAATCAGGATCTTTTAGGCTAATAAGTAATATTCAATTAAGAGTAGATATGTAATAACAAAAGAAAAATTTAATCAGTTAATATCTAAAAAATAACTTAATAAAAATTTAAGTATAAAAAAATTATTTTTATAAAGTATTAATAATTAACATAATTAGAAATTAACTATTTCAAATTGTCTTATAATAGTAGGTCCTACTTTCTAAGTAAATTACTTATTACTAAATTAAATAACTTGTGTAGGTTATTATATTTATCTAACGTATAATAATAATATAAGTAAAAAAAAAAATTAAAATAAAAAATATAAAAGTATGACAAACAATAAACAAAAATATATTTACGCTAGCTTTGCTAGAAGTTACGATGAGAATTTAAAAAATAACCACACACATCTAATAATTTGTTTATATAACTCTAAAGAATTATTAGATATTGATAAACTTGAAGAATATTGTGCAATGCACAAAGAAACAAAATATGTAATATACTTATATAATGATATATTAAATATAAATAAAAATAATACTTTAGGCATTGACCTAGGTATTGGATATAAAGAACCTAAGGGAGCTATAGAAAGAACTCAGAGTGAATATTTATTTGAAATTCATTTAGGTATAGGTTTTTTTATTCGATCTTTGAACCTAAAAGGTTTAAATAAGAATATAAAGTATAAAGATATTATTGACTTAATTATTGGAGATTTATTATATAAAGATAAAGATTTTAATAGTATAATTAATAATGTTTTATTTGTATTTGAAGATTTAAATTGGGAAATAATAAAATTTTTATTTAAGGGGTGTAATATCGAGCTAAGTGGTGGTACTATTACAAAACGAGCTCTTTTATCTAGTGTAGAATATAATTTATCCTCATTTTTAATATTATTAGGAGTTAAATCTAAAGATATTTATGACAGTTTTACTATTTCTAAAGAAACCAAAAGTAAAGAGAAAAAAATAAAATGTGAATTTAATAATATAAAAAAAAATTTTCAATCAAAATTTGAAGAATTTAAGTTAGATTTGAATAGAGAATTACATCTTTATGCGATAATTAAAAATTTAAACTTAAACATTAAAGAAATATCTGATAAAATTAAAAAATTAGAAGATAATATCAAATTTAAACAAGGAAATATTTCTAGTCTAGAAAAAGAAATAAGCACTAAGGAAGCAAAACTAGTAGCAACTAAAACTAAAAATAAGAATAAAAAAATACAATCTAAAAGGGTTGTAAAGAATATTTACAATATTAAAATTTTTAATGAAATTATTGAAAGAGATAGTTTAGAGCTAAAAGACCTTAATTTAAAATTAAGTAATTTAAAGAATAAAAAAATAAAATTAGAGCAAGATCCTAATTACTTTTCTTTGGACGACTTAAATTTAGAACTAACAAAATTAAATAAAAATGAGGAGCAACTTGATTTTTCGACTAATCTTTATGTAAAGCATAAAGAAATTAGTAACTCTAGAAAATTGATTAAAAAAAATACAAGTAAGAAATAAAATATCTCGCGTACGACTACGCGCTTGCTGTTGTATAAGGAGTTGGAGACCGAAAAAAAAAAAAGAATTAATTATTTAAAAGAGATAATAAATATTGCGAATAGCAAATAAAATACAACAATTAAAAATTGTTTAAAAATCTATATGAATTTAATTTTGGTTCTGATTGAACGTTTTTCAGTAGTTTTAAGACATGCGAATCGTTGTTCCTAAGAATTTATTTTTATGTTTATTATAAACTAAAGATAAAAAATAAGAATAAGGTGTAAAGGTGAGTATTTTAAATTAGATACCTTATAGACTCCTTAATTGGGAGATAATCTTAGCTCAATAATTATAACAAATAATTAATTATTTTTATTATTAAAGATACTTATTAAAGAATATAACAAAAACTCTAATTTTTGTTATATTTGTAAAATAATAAGGAAAGTAAGAGATAAATTAGCTATTTATTTAGGAAAGGGAAATTTTCTGCTATAAGATTCGATTTATTTTGTTTAATGGTAGTTGGTGGGGTAAATGCCTACCAAGCCTACGATCAATAGCCAGGTTTGATAGAACAGATGGCCACATTGGGATTGAAATGCCCCAAGTAGTGTGAACTACCAGCAGTCAAGAATATTAGTCAATGCTCGCAAGAGTGAACTAGCTAACTGAAATCACATGAGTCATGCTTTATGTTGGTGATTGTGATAACGTAAGGGAAAAAAATGATATTACCTTACTATTAGTGTTGTCCAAAACTGGTGCCAGAAGACTCGGTAAGGCCAGAGACGCAAACGTTAGTCGTCCTAATCAGGCGTAAAGGGTGCGTAGGCTGCTTTAAAAGTTAGATCTTTCATCAAGCTCTTAGTACTTGCATATATAAAAATATAAAATTTATATTTATTCGTACTAAGGTAAAGATAGAATTAATAAAAGCTAGAATCAAAACGAGGATAAGCCAAATAATACTTAGAGTAGGGATTATATCCGTAGATACTAAGGGGAATACTAAAGGTGAAAGCTTTTTATCTAGAGATGATTGACGCTGAGGCACGAAGGTGAGAATAGGAAATAGGATTAGATACCCAGATACCTCTCACTGTCAACGATGAATGGTGGTTGTTAGTTTTTTAAAAACTGGTAACGATGTTAACACGATAACCATTCCGCCTTGCGAGTACGGTTGCAAAACTGAAACCAAAAAAATTAGTCGGTCTCGAAGCAAACGAAGTGAAGCATGTTATTTAATACGAGAATACGCGTAAAACCTTACCAGTTCTTGCATATCCATTCATATTTTTAAATTTTATTTAATATCTCTTTAAATTTAATTTAATTAAAAAGATTGAGTAGTTTCTTTAAATTTAAGAAACTCGTTTACAGGTGTTGCATGGCTGTCGTAAGTCCGTGCCGTGAGAAGTGAGGTTAACTCCACTAACGGACGAAATCCCTGTTGTTAATTTATACTTAACAATTAGTGAATTTTATATATTTTCATTTGGGGCTAAGACAAGCCGTTATGGCCCTCATGAACTGGGCTATAGACGTGCCACGAAAACTTTTACAAAGTGACGCAAAACCAAACCTTTATACTAAGACTATTAGTTTATATTTTTAATAATATCTCTACTAATTTAATTAAAAAAATTTTATTAGTAAATTTATTTATTTTAAATAATAAGGTTACAAGGACTAGCAAATCATTAAAGAAAGTTAAATAACTAAATATATTAACGGATTGCCGCCTGAAATTCGGCGACATGAAGAAGGAATTTCGAGTAATCGTTGATCACTAGCGCAACGGTGAAGAAAGCATTCGGGATGAACTAACTGTCTGTCGCTGGGAAGAAGCTTAAATTGGGGGAAACTGCCGCGAAGTTATTACTTTTTGTTAGGCATACCTACATTAATAATATCAGCTATAAAATATTATTATATCGCTTACGCGTTTAAATGTTAATTTAAAGGTAGTTCACTGCTAATATTTTATTATAGAAGTAATTCTATTAGTAATTTATTAGTCATTTAAAAAATTAAAAAAACACCTATCTTAAGATAATTAGTTTCAGTTAACCCTTTTAAGTAACATCTCAAAAGTCATAGCAAGGTAGCTGTACTGGAAAGTGCTGCTGGAAAATAAATAAAATGAATTTAACCCCCCCTGACTCCTGTACGCGCTAGTAACTAGTATCTTAATAGCATAAATCTAGCATATTTAGCTCGATTGCTATTAATAGAAGAATAAAGATATCTAGTACTCACTTAAAATTCTTTAGTAATTACGACCCTAAAAAATAAATAACTACAATAATTTAGAGAAAAAAGTTAAAGTATAACTACTTAAATTAAAGGTTATACTAGAATATCTTTATATCAATAGGCTGACTCCTACTAATTAGGTATAGAAAAAATAAATTTTTATATTAAAAACAAGTTTAATAGATGCTGAGCCTGCCCGTAGCTCCGTAGACTCAGTAGGCAGAGTCATTAATTTTTTTTTTATTAAATTAATTAATATTTGCCTCCTGCGGCCCGTACGACTAGTACTGCGTCTAGAGAAATTAAAAGGGGTTAGCTGAGTGGTTTTAGCAGTAAATTTACACTTTACAGACAGAGGTTCAAACCCTCTACTCCTTAGATTATATTATAAAAAATTTTTATTATATAAATATAAGAATCTTACCACAAAGATTAATCTTAAGATGCCGGATTGTTACAAACAATAAAGCATTAAAATTTAAAATTAGAATTTCTATACTCTAGACGGAGGTGCGTCTACGTAGAGCTCATAGATGCGGTAAATTAATAAATTTAATATTAATAAGCCGAGAGCCGCGTACGCGATAAATTGAAAATTTTTATTTATAAGAATAAGCGCGTTTTCTAATACGAAGATCTACGAATATCTCGCCTCTAGTCCTAAGGAAAGACGGAGAAGAGACTCGATAAAAATTGATAAAAGTAAAATTTATCTCTTAAAAGTAAACTTAAAATTTTATCCTGCAAGCTTATGCTTAGGAGTCTTTTAATTATCTCTATAAAATTTTATCTTATTTATTTTATAACTTAAAGTCATTAAATAAAATTTATTTTTAAATAAAAAGAGTATGTTTCTGCTACGCACTACGCAGTACGCAGCTACGCAGCTACGCAGCTACGCAGCTACGCAGCTACGCAGACACGGCCCTTAGGTTATTTAGGAAATAAAAATATTTAGCTAAAGGTAGAAACAAAGATAAAAAGAAAGATATTAATAAGAGTAAATAGTAAATTAAGATCGATTTATAATTTTGCAAGAAAAAATGGCATTATTCATCTCAAATTTTAATAGTATCTTTAATGATGCTGCAGAACCATGGCAATTAGGGTTTCAAGATACAGCAGCTCCAGGTTTTACAGGTTTGGTTACATTACATAATACAATTGGATTTTATTTAATTGTTATAAGTTTTGCAGTGTTCTGGGTAATTTTTTCAATTGCTTATTATTACAATTCTAATAATCACCCTATTGCACTTAAATATCTAACTCACGGTACTGTTATTGAATTAATTTGGACTATCTCTCCAGCATTTATTTTAATTGCTATTGCTTTCCCTTCTTTCAGATTATTGTATTTAATGGATGAAGTAATTTCGCCAACACTAACTATTAAAGTAGTTGGACATCAATGGTATTGGTCTTATGAATATTCAGATTTCGTAACTGATCAAGGTGAATCTATTGATTTTGATTCATATATGATCCCTGAATCTGATCTAGAATTAGGTCAATTCAGATTATTAGATGTAGATAATAAATTAATTATACCTGTAGATTGCCATATTAGATTAATAGTAACAGGAGCAGATGTTATCCATTCTTATGCTGTTCCTTCTTTAGGATTAAAATTAGATTGTGTACCTGGTAGATTAAATCAAGTTTCTTTCTTAGCTGAAAGACCTGGTACTTTCTACGGTCAATGTTCAGAAATCTGTGGAGTTTGGCATGGATTTATGCCTATCGTAGTAGAAGCAGTATCTTCACCTGATTTCTTAGTTTGGATTGATTCAGCTTCTCAATAACTGCTACGCACTGATGCACTTACGCACTGAGACACTGCTTAATTTTTGTTTTTAGATCTCTAATTATAATATTGCAAATTTCTTATTATTGAGATGGATTGATACTAATAATTAATAGTAATACTAATAATTATAGTAAAATTTTAGATTTTTATATTAATATTCTAATTTTTCTAGAAGACGCGGCCGACTATTTGTTTTTAAAAATTAAACATCCCCTACAAAAAAGAGTAAAATAAGAAGTGAATATAAAATATATTGGCTCGAGCGCAGGCTCCGAAGGCTAGGATCCCTACGTACTAGGCCTCCGTAAGCCTTAAACATAAACTAATTAAGAATATAAATTTGTCATTCTATGTTTAGTTTATTCTCATAAAATATGTATTACAAAAATAATGACTTTGCTCCAATGTTAACTTTGAAAAATTAGCTTTGATTATAACGGATTACTCCACTTTTGTCTTAGATCTTAGCTTAAAAGAATTATCGTTTGGATCACAATTTTTAATTTTTTACTTTAAAAGAGGAGAAATCCTCGAATCAAATTTAAGTCTAGTACTAACCTTAATTATGGTTTCTTTGTCTTAGAAGGTGAGATTCATAATCTAAAATAGTTTAGGTGTGCTTGCACCTCACTGACATTATTCCTTTAAGTAAAGTTAACTTCTGGTTAAGGTTGGAGTCTATTTAAGTGGTTCTTATTATCACTATTATATAATTAATAATTTAAAAAGTTTAAGTTATTACGTTAAAATGTTATATTTTAGTTAAATAAGAATTACCATATTTATACTATGAATATATTAATTTTATTAATGAAGGTACTGAAGGGAGTTTGGAATCGAGGGGTTTTAGACTAGAATATTCTTAGGAGTTATATTTTAAGCTAATTTAAGCTAGAGAACTAAAACATAATGTTTCATAATTTCTTTTTATATTGACCGACACGGTAGGAAAAAAATCCCTATTTGTAGCACATCCTTGTATAATAATTTAAGCGAGATATTAAATTGGATTTAATCTAATTAATATAAGAGTTAATCATAAATATTGGACACTTGGTCGACTTCTAAATTTGTAATTTATTTTAAAACAAAAGCAACAATGACAACAATAATAATTAAATTAATGGAATTCTTAAAAAGATTTCTTTCTCCCAATAGTCCCATGAGTAATATGGTAATTCATATTATTTCATATGCTTTCTTAGGTATTATAACTTATTTATTTATAAGGTGCACTAATATTTTTGATATTTTACAAATATTTATATTTTCTATTATTTCTTTTGCTATATGTATGTATATTTCTGATAATTTTAAACTTTCTAATTATAAGTTTATTAGGTTTATACAGCTACTTGTTTTTATTTTTACTATTTTTGGTTTTATTGCTTTAATTTTATATTTATTGGATATTAATATCTTTGGTACAGTATTTGCTGATAATGATGATGAGATTCCAGCAACTGATAAAGTTTCCGATAAAAATAATAAAGATCTTATACATGTTACAACTAATGAGGTAGATACTAAAGAATTTTATTCAGTAACAATGAGTAAAAAGGTAGTTGACACTGTTGTTGATAAAGGTGTCGATCTAATAGGTACTACTTTAAAAGATGTAGCACCTAATTTAGGGGTTGGTTTTGTAGTAGGTAAAGTAGCTACCGAAGCATTTAAAAGTACAGCTGGTATGGCTCCTGTTCCTAGAGTTTTAATGGTAAGTGGTGTAGCTCCTAGTACGGCTGTTGCGACAACAATTGGTATGGGATTAGGTAAAGCTGTAGCAGCAAATATAAAAATAGGAAATCAATTAGCTTCTACATCAGAATTACAAGAAATTGATACTTCTCCCTTTACTCCCTCTTCACCATCTAGTCCCTCTCCTTCCTCTACTACATCTGAATTAAAAGTATTTGCTGAATTAAAAGTATTTGATAGTTCCCCTTCTACTCCCTCTTTACCCTCTTCTCCTTCTTGCCCCTCTTCTCCTTCTGAATTTGATGGTGGTCCTGGCTTTATTTCTAGTGTATTGGAAAATGAAGATATTCCTTTAATTATAATGGTAAATGGATTAAGCTATTTAAATTACATAGAATTTAGTTTAATTATAACTTTATTTTCTGTATTATTTAGAAAATATTTAACTAGAAAATTAATAAATTTATTTTTAAGGTTTAAAAAAATAGATAATATTAATGATGTAAATATAAGTTTAAATAAAAGATTAAATAGTTTAGATAAATATAGTAATTATATTTTTGTATTTATATTTATATGTTTAATTTGGGTTATACTTATAAATATATATTTTAGTTCTCATTTAGCTGAAAATATAGATAGTTATGTTAATGTGTATAATCATATTAAAAATAAAAGTTTATACTTTTGGTTATTTACTATCAACGATTAAAATAAAAATAGTTTAATTATAAATATTAATAAAAATATTAAATATTTTATTAAAAAAATTATTAATTATGTAACCCCCTTTATAGGTTTATTTACAATTAGTATTTTAATAGCTTTTATGGTAATTCTTATACTTGATTATCAAATAAATTTTGATCTTAATTCTCCGAATCTTTCTGATATAAGTATAGGATCTAGTGTTATAAGTAGTTGTGATAATAAAGCTATTATAATATCAAAAAATAAATCAAATATCAAACAAAAATTTCAGCTTAAGGAAATAACTATTCCATTTAATGAATTTACTGAAATTAGATTTATTATGGTTTTAATGTTAAACTTGAAACTTGATTCTTTAAATACCTTATTGTTTCAATATAATAAGTACTCTCTTCATAGTCGTACGCGCCTGCTCCTTTTTTAATACAAATAGAATATCACAAGTAAAAGATAATATAAATACTTTAAATTAATTATCCCTTACCCCTTAAGTATTAAAATATAAATAGTAAATTTAATTTTTTCTTATTGATATTACATACATAAATATTTAGTCTAGAGAAATATTATCAATAAACCTTATTATTTAAATAAAATATTAATTGAATGAAGTATTACTTTTTATTACACTCAAATTTATGTATGTGAAGGACTATTATAATGATTATATTTATAGGAGCATAAAAATAATCGAAGTTTATCATATGGCCCCCTCCTCTTATAACAATTCCTGCAATACTCCTCCTTCTAGGTTTAATCTTTTATCTAACCATTTATCTGTAGAAATTTGTATCATAATTATTTAATAGGGGTTCTTTCTGTTCAAATTAAAAAAAGTAGCCCTTTCCTATAAATAATCACATAATATAAGGTAAAAATATTTACATTATCTCTTCATAGTCGTACGCGCTTAAGTTATTTTATTAAAATGGCTATACAAAACACTACTTCCATAAAAGGTATAAGTATAATAGTACTAATATTAAGTAGTAAATAGTAACGTTGAAATTTCTTTCGTAATAATATGATTTTTGCTAATTTTGGATATTTTTGCTCAATGTTAAATTTTTCTAACAGATAATCCCCATAAAAAATATAAATTATAGAAATAACACTTGAGAACATTGCTGAATTTAAATACAAAAGTGAAATACACAATTTTTGAAATGCATCTAGATCCTCACAAAATTCGAGTAAACCTGAGCCAAAAAAACTTTTATCTAAAAATAATTCTAATTCAGATATTTTATCTTCAATTAAGTTTGTAGATATATTATTTGTATTTGAGGAAGAAAACTTAATATTAATCCCCTCTACTTCTATTAAATTAGGCTCAGCTGGCTCCGTAGGACTTGCAATTAAATTTTCAATCTCTTCTGTATTCGATTTATCTGGATAAGTATAATCCAATTTTAATTCCTTTAATTTTCTCTTCATAGTCGTACGACTACGCGCTTGCTGCTTATATACAATTTGAAAAATTTTCTGGATGACCGTCTAAATTAGCTTTTAATAACTTTACATACTCTCCTTTATCCTCAAGTTTTAAATCTTTAAAATCTTTAGTTAAATCAATTAATCCCATATTTGTATTATCTTCTTGAGTATTACTTCCCTCTTCATTAGTTACTGGGGCTTCTCTATACATTTCTACCAAATGACTATTTTTTGGTAGAGGTAGTATCTTATTTAACCCTTCTCTCTTCATAGTCGTACGTGCCTAATAACGAAATAAAAAAAGGTTTACCACCATATGCTTTTAATATTTCAGATATTCCTAGTATTATCCCTAGACATAGCCCTAAAGGGCTTATATTTTCAAATAGTACTTGACCACTAATGATTAATCTAGTTCATAAACAGGAATATTTATCTAAAGGAGATTTTCTAATATATAAATTACCACTTCTTAATATTTTTTTAATATATTTAAATCTTTGTATATAAATGTAAATAATATATAAAAAAATAATTTAAAGCAACAAAGAATGATAAATATAATACTAATCCTTTTAATTCAGCATAACTGCCCACTAATAAACAAATAATAGTAATTCCTCCTAAAAATCTCAATAATTAAAAAAAAAAATTATTTTGAGTTTCTAACTTCTCTTTAGGCAAACTTGGTGTTAACAAATCCTTTTGAACACCATTACAAATTCTTTTTATATATCTTTTCATTTTTTTTTATGCTCAATTTTGATTTTTAAAATAAGGATGTTTTATATTTTATTTTATTATATCATAAAAATTTAACTATGATTTACTTTATTCAATTTTTATTTAAATAAGCTTAAACATAACATTAAATTTATAATTCTTATAAAATTTTAAACTTAGTATATTTGCCACATACAAGTACGAAGATACTAAATTACTTCGTATACGAAGATAATTTTATTTTATTTCTATTATAGTTCTAATACAAAATAAACGAATTAAATAGAAGATATAATAAAAAAAAAAAATAAAGATTTAACTTCAATATGAATACTTATATATTTAAAATTGTACAATGCCATATTATGATTATACTCAAAAAATAAAGGTTAAAATTAGTAAAATTCATTTCTATTTAATAAGTCCTATAAAAATATAAACAAAATAATATTATTTATTAACAAAAAAGAATTGTAATAGATTACTCCTCAAATATAATCTATACAAATAAAAAACAATAAATAATAAGTAAATATAATATATACATATTTAGGGGATAGTAGCTATTAATAATAAATTTTAAACCCTAAAATTTAAACTCTATAAAAATCCCGCATATACTTATTAACTACCCAATAATACACAAAAAATAAAGCTACTCTAGATAAAAACTATAAGCGCGTAATTACGACTATGAAGAGATAAAAATTATAAGCGCGTAATTACGACTATGAAGAGATAAATTAAATATGTTTAAAGTTTAAATCTTCATATTTTTATATATAGAGGAGAATTATTTCCTCTATAACCTTGATACCTATTTAATTCTACAATTAGGTATATACAATGCTCATATTTAATTATAAGATATAAGTTAATTATTAATTGAGTTAGATTTATTATCTATAGGACTAATTTTGTGCTAACTACTTGCTCTATATTAATGTCCGAAGAAATAAAACGAAGAAAAAATATACTTATAAAAATATATAAATATATGCTAGTTTACTGAGTTAAATCTAAAAATTAAAAAGTCTAATATAGGTATAAATTTTTAATAACTTCTAAAAAATTAATAAATAATAAACATACATAAGTGTTAGATATTTATTAAATCTATTTTAAATAAAATTAGAGTCTTTAAAGTTAAAATTTTCTATTTAAATTTTACCACAAAATTAATTTTGTTCCAGTCCCTTGACTTATCCGTCTTAGTAGAGGTAAGACTCTGTACCTTCCTTAACTAATAAAGTAGGTACAGAGTCTACGAAGTAAAGGATAAATATATTATTTATGACCTAGAACCTTAACTTAATTCATTAATAAAATAAAAAATAATAATTATTACTAAGAATTACAGTTTTAGATATCTTAACTCTCTCTTTTTAAATAACTTTACTTAATTAAATATTTGTATTATAGTTTATATTATTATCCTTTTTTGAAGTAAAGGAATAAAAAATATAAAGCCGAAAGAAGGAATCGAACCATCAGCTTACCGTCATGAGTGGTATGTTTTAACCTTTTAAACTATTTCAGCAAAAATATAAAACATTAAATTAGATCCTTTCAATTTTTCTTTTTATACTAAAAATTTTCCTCGTAATTCCTACTTCTGAATATAGTAATACTAAAGTACTATTGTACTTTATACATTAGTACTTTAGTACATTTCTACCTTAGTAAGTAGAGCGCGAAGCCTGACTTCGTAGACTTACTATAGGTGCCAATTTAAAGGTCCCGCGTACGCGATATCTAATATTTTTACGGTCCATTTACTTATAACTGCGATTATTATATTACATATCTACTTACCTTTTTATTGTTTTAAGTACATAGATATATAAATTAGTAAATCTCTATTTAATTTTGATAGCGAAATCAGGAATCGAACCAAATCTAACAGGTCATGAGGCTGTTGTGCTAATCCTTTACACTATATCGCTTTAAAATTTTATGACACTATCTTTGAAACATGATAACGAAAAAAGAGACTCGAACTCTTAAATATGAGTTAAATATTATAAAAAATATTATAACTTATATGTTCCTACTAACATTCGCTCTATTAAATACCTCGTTAATAAGGGCATCACTACAATCCTTAATAGCTATAAATATAACAGAAAAAAGAACAATCGTAAGATTAGTAGTAAGATAAATTTACTAGATTTTATCCTTATTAATTTAGTTAGTATAAGCTAGAGTCTTAGAGAACTACATCTAAAAAAAAACTAGTTTTAGTTTTTACTTAAAGTAATTTCCTCTGATTTTACTCTTCTCTTACTTACTTAGCCTCTTCTGTTAGCTGAGGTAAGTAATTATTCTTTAAATGGTTCTATTTAATACTCTCTAAGTATCAACTATAATTTAGTAAGTATAGTTTAGTAAAAAAAAGTAAGAAGGATTTTATAGTAGTAGAACTACAAATACAACTAATACTATTAAGTACTACAGTATAAATGGAGAGAGTAAAAAATAAAGGAAGCGCGTAGTCGTACGACTATGAAGAGAAAATTAATTTTTATTTTTAGTGACAATCTTTAACATCAAGTTTCTTTATAAATTAGTACTGCTAAACTAAATATTTTACAATATGTTGTATTTGCAGCCTATCTAGAAATGTTCTATTTCTTAATTAATGATATTAATTCTAAATTAAGCTTAAAAAATAAGCTTGTATTTAAGATAAAAAAAAATAATCATTTTGAAAGTATCTAGGGGTTAGATTCTTGCTTTATAGACATTCAGCACTTATCTATTATGTTTGTGGCTACCCAACTATGCTTTCTTAAATTGCTACCTTTTATCATAACCTTATTTAAGGGTATTTAAATTAAAGAACTTTTTTAGCCTAAAGTTCAAAAGGATTTACTCAATGATTTCTACTCTTATTAGGAAATAGAGTAATCATAACAAAATACTACAAACAATTGGTACACTAGAGAAACACAGCCTATTGATCCTTTCGTACTAGAAGGTCTGCCCCTTTTTACTAATTATTCCTCCAGAAGATAGGGACCATACTGACTCACGTCGTATTAACAATTATGTTATCATTTAGTATTTTATCCTAAATATCTTACTTTCTCAAGTAAGTTCAGACTATGTCATCAACCATAATTTTTTTTATTTATGATTGCCGGAAATTCGTGTTAGGCTTATTGTTAGTGATACTCACCTATTAGTCGTTGAACCTTCATAACCTTTATAATCAAAAGATATAACCTTTAAAATTATTTCACTAAGTTATGCTCGGCTGCAAATTGACTTTTCTTACCCTTTTTAATCTTAGATGTAGAAAGTAGCGCTAGGGTTGTATAAGCCTTACTTTTTCTACGTAGGAATCTACTATGTGTAGGTCTACGTGGTCTACGAGGACGAAGGTGGGTATAAAAGTGTTTCTTGCAATTTCTCCGGTTTTCTTCTATTTTTCTCTTCATAGTCTTGCCTAAAAATAGCGTAATTATGCGAGAAAATAGATAAGGGGCTTTTTAAAATTTAAATAAAGTATTTTATTCAAATTTAGAGTTTTAACCCAACTCACGTACCCTTTTAATCGGCGAACAGCCGAACCCTTCCAAGCTTCTTCCCCCGGAGGATAGGATGAGTCGACATCGCATAATATTAGTTTAATAACTAATAATCTTAATTTTTAAATTAAGGTTAGATCATATATTCATCCAGTATCAAGAGTATATTGATATCAGCTCTGGTTGTTGGCGTGTGATCGTTGAGGGGTTTTACTCTATTTAAGATAGCTAATATCTAAGAGTTAAAACTTCCCTGCTGATTGTCCAATCTTTTGAATTTTAACTAAGTTCCTAAAAATAGTTTAGTATCAAAAGCTCTAAGGAGGTTCCAGCAAATAGCCAATTTCTAAAATAATATTACTATTAAAATTCCCCGATGTATTATTTATTGTATTTACTTGCTCTTCATTTGTTTACTTATTACTCTTAAGTGACCGTTTATAATTTAAATAGTAGATAAATAATTCAAAAAGGTGCCAAACAGCCGAGACAATGTGTACTCTCGTCGGCTATCAGCCTGTTCAATTTTGTTATTGTAATTTTTTTTAATTATTACTTCTTACCTTCACAGGTAAGTTCAGACTATGTCATCATCTTTAAATATTAATGGCTAATATTAAATAGTTATTAATTTTTATGTCTATTATAAGTAGTTGCTATCTCTAAGGGTCAATTAAATTATAAAAAGCTTGATAGCTTTAATTTTTATAACGATAATTTTTTTTGTTCTATAATTTTTTTAATTCTATTATAAAAATCTATCAATATATTAGGCGTACGACTATGAAGAGAAACTTACAAATACATAAGATTAGGTTACAGGTTTTAAACACTTAAATCATTAACTATTTTATATTAAATATTAAAGATGCCGGGCGCTCGTGGAAAGATTATTGTTTACATTACTCACTTTCTAGTCGTTGAACGTTCTTACTTCGAAATTAAATTATGTAGAAGTAAGCTTCGCTGCAAATTTACTTAATTAAATAAGTGGTCTTTGCAATTCACCCAGTTTATTACTACTACTTTACAACAGTAGAGGACAACAAACATTATCCCTAGCGTAACTTTTATTAATTGATCCCCGTCTATCCCATTTTATAGCGAGGGGTCACTATGCCCTACTTACGTATCTGTGCGACTTTTAGGTCTTTCAGTTAAGCATGCTTACCGCCATTGAGCTCTGCGCAACCCTTCACTGGTTGATTGATCTCCATTCAATTTCTAGCTATACCTTTATAAAAATTTTAGTGTGTTATTGTTTTTTGCCAAACTCTTGACCCTTTCTGCCAGCAGAAAGGGATCACTAACATTACGTTAATTTAAATAATTTGCTTAAATATCTTTCCCTTCCTTTCCCTATAAGGTCCCGCGTACGCGAGAGGCAGAGTAGATATTAAAGTAACCAATCCTAAAAAGATTTTAAGAAAAGGTAACGTAAGTAGCTAAAGAGAAAGTTTTTATTTTTTTTGTTAATTAATTTAATATCTTTTTTTAAGTTCCCGCGTACACGATATCGAATAGCGTTAGCCCTAAGAATAAATACTTAATTAATAGTTACTATCCTCTGACTTAAAAACTTTAATATTCTAAGAAAGAGAATAAGTTTTTTGTTTTAAATATTAAAGAGAAAATTTAATATTTAAATTTAGTATCTTTGCCTTCTATCTTTTTTTTTTAATAAAATAATAGATTAATAGTGATATTAACTAAGATAAAATAAAATAAAAAGTATAAAAATAGGGATACCTTATTTTTGTTTGTAAGAAAAAATATTTGGATGTACTTTGCTACTCTATTAAAGACGACCGCCCCAGTCAAACTGCCAATTAGTCAACTCTCCCTTTTCTTTTTAATTTTAAGGTAAACATAAACCCAATTTTAATTTTAAGGTTTCCAGTATTTGTCTATCGACTTCCCTATTTGCTATTAATTAAAATTGTTCTAGATCCATGTGATAACTAACTACAGTAAAGCTGCATAGGGTCTTCCCGTCCCCCTGGAGGCAACGCGCATCTGCACGCGTAATTCAATTTCACTGAGCAAGTTGTAGAGACAGTGAGGCCATCGTTACATTATTGATACCGGACCACATTTAATGGCCAACTTATTTTGCTACCTTAGGATCCTCATAGTTAAGACCGCTATTAACCAGATTTTCGATTAGTCACAGTTCCCCATGACCTCTCTTATATTAATGGCATCGGGCAAATTTCACACAGTATACTATCATATTAATGATTGCACTGTGTTGTGTTTTTAGTAAACAGTCGGGGCCTCCTATTCTGTGCCACCGCCTTATTTATAATAAATTAATTATTTATCCTCCCTTAAATTTACCTTATTTTTTAGATAAGATAATATTAAATTAATATATAGATAATATTAAATTAATAACTAAGAGAATAATTAGATCATATTATAAAATGTGCGGTCCCTCTTTTCGTCAAACTTATGAGGTGAATTTGCCGAGTTCCTTAACAACTTTTAGCTCTACGCCTTAGTATTCTCTACCTACGAACCTGTGTCGGTTTAGGGTACGGTAGTTTATTTTGTATATTTATTAAATATTTATATTACTATTTTTGATTATTAATAATACTATTTATTATAATTAACCTTTTTTTAAACCCTATTTAAAAATTTTTAAATAAATTAAGTCTTCTAAAAAATATTTCTAATCATAATCTTAACAAAAATATTTTTGATAATATTAATAATTTCAAATAAATGTGCTAAATTTTACTTAAATAATTCACTGGTATAAAAAAACTAAAGTATTTTCTTTAGTTCTCTTAGACATCGGATAAGAATTTTCTGAATCTTTAGTAAGTAATTTTATTATTTATATTTACTAATTAGTAAATAATTAAAATTTAATACTTAGCTGTTATAGAGGGAGAGCAACTATTTAAAATAAATAAGTAATTATTATAACTAATCTTATCTCCAATTTATGTTAAGTAAAATTTTAACATTTAAAATAACCTTTAACAAATTATTGTCCACTCATTAAAATTAAAATTTATATACGCCTTAATAGCAATTTACAAAAATATACAAAAAAAGTTATAAAATTTAATTTCTAACCTAAAATTTTTTATAAAAAGAAATTTTATTTTATAGAGTAAAAATTATTACTTATAATATTAATTTCCTGGTCCAATATATACTGGACTTTCTATTATATACTCATCAGCCAGCACATTGGTGCTGGTCCTTAGAGGCCGCATTCAAACAAAACGGATTAACCTTTCCTATTTGCAACCCTTTCGTATTCGGCGAGAAGTATTATAACTTCTTTTTACGTTACTCATGTCAGCATTCTCTCTTCAGTTACTTAAAAAATAATGAAACACTATCTTATTATTAGTTTGACTGAATGTTCTACTACCTAGGTTTAGATAAAAAATAGAAAGCTTCATAATATAAATAAATTTAAGCGCTACGCTCCAACGCCTTCGGTCCCCCCCCTGCGGAGCCGTAGGGAGAAGGGGCCGAAGGAGCTCCGTAAATACGGTAGAGAATAGTAAATTAAATTAAAAACATTAATCCATCTTAATACTCCAAACCAACACGATATCGGTTGATTGTTTAAGACCCGTTAAATTTTCGGCGCTACTATCTAGACTGCTGATGCGTTGTTACAAACGATCATTAAAAGTAGCGACTACCAGGCTCACTTCACAGCTGTATACGATATTGCTACGTCCTTAATTTCACTTAACAATCATTTGGGACCTTGATCAGTGTTCTCGGCTGTTTCCGTCTTGACTACCCAACTTAGCATGAGTAGTCTGAATATCTACCATCAATTTATGTAATTCCGAGATTCGCTTCCAAAGGTAAGATTTTCGAGGTCCCCGCAACCTAAACGCCTAAAAGGTAGTTATGTATTTAAACACAACCCTTAAACTTGTTGGGAATTGCCTTGCTGTACCTCCATAAATTTTGTGTAGACGTCATACTTAAATATGTTTCGGTAGAAAACCAGCTAGCACCAGGTCAGATTGGCATTTCACCGCTTACCAAAACTCATCGGAGAATTATGCAACATTCACCCGTTCGATCCATTATAATCTGGTCTTGGTAAGATCACCTGGCTTCGGGTCTAATAGAAGTAACTGACCCATCACTATATATATCCCTAATAACTTATAATATTTTCGTAGTTCTTACTAGTAATTACTTGTAATAAAAATTTATAGTCCAGTCGCTTTCGCTAGGGCTTTAAACCTTGCTACTCCTATTAACTTGCTGACCCATTATGCAAAAGGTACGCCGTCATTCATAAATCTTTTATGATTTCAAGTAGAATTTCGACTGCTTATAGAGTTACTAATTCATGATCTATTTCACCGATTCATTAATAAAAATTTAATATTTTTTCAATACTAAATATTTTAAAAATTCACTTTTTTGTATACCACTCGCTTTTCAAACTTTTCCTTTACAGTACTTTTTCACTATCGCTAAATTTATAATACTTAGCCTTAGAGGATGGTACCCCTATATTCCGACAAGTTTTCTCTCATCGTACTTTATTTAGAATTACTTATTCTAATATTAATTAATAAATTTACAGGTCTTATAGTAGTTCACCTTCTTTAGAGTAATACATAGTATAACCCTCGAGTGGTCTTTTAACTTTCCCCCTCTTTCCTTAAACTTTAAAATATTAAAATATTAATTAAAACGTTAAAAAGTTTAAGTAATGTATTACTAACTAATATATCTTTAAATTAAATGAGTTCATTTGAACGATACTCACTAGTTTTCACTAATAAAATATTCCTTTATTAGTTAAATAATAAAGAATCAATTTTTAATAAAGATACTTAAGTTCTTCAATTTATTAAATTAATTAGGCTAATCCGATTTCACTCACCATTACTTTCGGAGTCTCGGTTGATTTCCTTTCCTTTCCCTAATAAAATGTTTTACTTCAGGAAGTAATTAATTAACAAGGTTTACCTTAGGATCGCTTACCTAATTCCAGCTTGTAAGCTTTTGGTAATATACCTCCTTTTATATAAATTTGCCTTAGTTTTCCTTAATAACCCCTTTGAATTACTTTTTTATATTTTTGATGTTTATTACAATATTGTCATCGATACTTTTATAGAATTATATTATTTTTTTTTTTAGGTTTACTTTTTTTTTTACAAGTGTTTATTATGTTATAATTTTCTCACCCTTTTTTAAGGATAACTATAGCTATACTCAATTTATTTGTATTAAATAGCTACAGCTCTTGGCTAGCCTCTAGTCCTGCGGTACGCAGGCTCCGCTGGGCAATACGGAGAAGAGGTAGATAAAATAATTACGTAGATTATGATATAATATATTTTCAGTTTAATATTATTTATCTCTATATTTATAATTAATCTAATGTCTCGCCTCTACTTAAGACGGAGAAGTGCTATTTACTCATTCTACTTTAGTTTCTGTTAATATCTAAAAAAGTATTTAATATTAATTAAGCGCGTACGACTATGAAGAGACAATAAAGAAATTAAAAACCAGCTCAAGCGCGTAATCGTAATTACGACTATGAAGAGAAAATTAAAGGGGTTATATTTTTTAATTCTTAATATTTAAGTAAGTGTGTTAAGTGTAAATAAGTTTAATAAAAATAAAATAAATTAAAAGAAATTTTGTCCAGATTTCACTGTAATACTGAAAGCTCCTCTTTTATTTTTATTAGTATAAGTTGCGATATCTTTAAAATTAATTTTACCTTTAGCAGAAGCTCCTCTTCGAGTTGTTTTAACTGTTTGTCTAGGTACAACTCTATGTGTTAGAAGTCTACCCGCAACTCTAATAGTGATACCGGATAAGAAAGCAGGTATAATATTAACGTTATTACCACTTAATTTATTTAAATTTTTAATTACAGCTCGCTCAAACAGTCTTCTAATAATAATTCTTAATTTAATTTTATTAATCATAATACCTAATAAATTCACTAAAATATTACTATCATTGTAAGGGTAATGTAATCTGATTAAATCAAATTCAATAGGTTTTTTAAAAAACTTATTTAAAATTAAAGATAAAAATTTAAATTTATTAGAGAATATTTTAGTTAGAGTAATATTAGATAAATTTCTTAATTTAATTCTAACATTAAGTTTAATTTTTCTGAATTTACTGTATTGTTTTTTAAGTTTTTTTTTTCTATTAAACCACTCTCTTCCTTTAAACATTTTTTTATTTGCTCTCTCATTTTTATATTTATAAATTTTTTTTAATTTTAAAATATTAGGTATAAATAAAAAGTAAAATAATTGTATAATAACTTTCTCAGGAGTAATAATGAAAACAGGTTTACTAATTAAACAATACATAGATTTAAATGAAGATGCTAATAATTTATAAATGTTTTTATATAATTTATTTGCTCCTTTATTAAAATTAAATCCTATAATATTAGAAAAATTAATAAAAATACCTTTACTTACCATATTATAAGTACTCATTTCTTTTAAATATAGGTTAAGTATTGGTTTACTATCTATATTTACTAATAAATTATCCTGTGAAGCTTGTGAGCCTTGGTCTTCCATTTTATTACTTATCGCGGAGCTCGTAGTAGACGCGCTTAAATTATTAGAATAATAAAATAAAGAAACAGGAGCAGAAGATCTTGTGCTAGAATCTTTTTTATTTAAGAAAGAAGTATTATTAGAAATATTTTTAATACTTTCTTCTATATTAATTTGATTATTTTTAGCTATTTCTTTGAATCTGCCGTAAAGGTAAGATCCGTAAGCTCCCTGCTCTATGGAGGTAGTTTCTTCAGATAATAATTTTTTTCTTCTAATTAGACTTTGTATTAGTAAAGGTACTGTATCTAATTTATCTTTTTCTAAATTATCTGTTCTCTCTAATGAAGAAGAAAAAAGTTGTTTATTTAATAAAATATTTTTTTCTTTAATTCTCTCTCTTAAGTTACTATTAATATTTATTTTATCTTTTTGAATAGAAACATTATTTATATGATCTACCGACCGATTTAAGTAATTTACATGTTCTGTTTTATTTGAAATTTCTAGATTTTTAATTAGAGCTTGTTTTTTTATAATTGCTAAATTAAGATCTTTAAGTAAAATTTTTCCTATTTCTAAAATTTTTCTCATTCTTTTTCTTTGAATTTTTACTTGTCTGTTAATTAAATTATTATTCAAAGAATTATAATCTAAAGTTAGAGAATTTGTAGGATTAAAATTTTGGATTAAATCTTTTTTTTTTAATAAAAAAATTTGCTGAAAATTTCTTAAACGCAGACTGTTTCTTACAAAAGGTTGAGGTTTTAATAATCGTTTAGGGAAAAATAATAGAACGTTATATAAAAAAGAATTATACTTTTGTTCAGGCAGATATTTTTTTAATATAAATAAATACTTATTTAAACGACTATTTAATTTATAAAATTGGTCCTTACCTAGAAATATATCTTCAATTAGATCTAACTTTTTATGTTTAAATAAATATTTATTCAAATTAATATTATATATATTAAATCCTTTTAAGAAAATTGATAATATTTCTTTAAAAGTTATAACTTTATAAGTTAATTTTTTTTGAGGATTTGTTAGTGTAAAATTATATTTATTTCTTTTTTTTAAACTTTTTTCTTTTAAATAAACAGGACTACTAAATAAAGGTATAATATTATTATCTATTTTTATATCTGAAGATTCATTTTTTGTTATTATTATTTTATTTTTATTTAAATTTTTTAAATTGTTCATTCTTGTTTATATTCTGTAGAGAAGGTAATCTCTGGATTAAATTTATATTTAATTAACTTTACTTTATATAATTTAAGTAATATTTATTCTCTAGTACTACATACTACTAATGAATAATTTTATCTCAAGTTATATACATATTTAGCTTTTTTTATACTAGTCCGCACTACCGCTGGCTGTTAGCTGGGCCAATAAATACTTTTACTATTTGTCTTCGTCTTCTCCTGCGGGTAGCTACACCCCCGAAGGGATAAGGAGTCTCCCCTCTAGTCCTAGGGCAAGGCGGAGCTGAAGGAGAAGAGCTTCGTAGAGGTACTACTTTAAATATGAAGATATTGATGCAGGCCTATAGAGTAAGGATGTAATATAATATTAATAAAATTAATATAGAAGCTAAATATTTTTCCCTTAATATATTATAGTATTTTAATATAAAAGGTAGCTACAAATAATATGGATTAAGATATAAATTTTCTATTAAGATCTTTAATATTAAAATTTTGTATCTCTTCTTCGTCTACCCCCCCTCTAGTCCTGCGGTCCGCAGGCTATGCGGAGCCGTAGGGAGAAGGAGTACTACCAACGTAGAATGAGAAATTAATAGAAAAAAAATATTGTTAATCAAAGTTATTTATTAAAAAATATAACTTTCTTAGCTTCTCTTTTAATAAAAAAATTTATGAAGTCTTTAAGTCTAAATATTAAATTAATTTAAATTTAGATAGCTAAATAATAAGTTATTACAAAATAGAAAAATAAGTAAGATAAAAAGTAATAAAGGTACGTCTTCGTATACGAAGTCTCGCCTCTACTCCTTCGTGTAGAGCTTCGTAGAGCTTCGTAGAGCTTCATAGAGCTTAGTAGAGCTTCGTAGAGTAGGGCCCTAATTTCTCTTGCCTTAGTCGTACGGGCCGCAGGAGGCAAATTTTAACTTATATTCTCTTTTGGACTCGAACCAAAATTAACACTTTAGAAGAATGCAGTTCTAACCATTGAACTAAGAGAATTCGAATTATTATTTCCTGCACAATAAAAAAATAAAATATTATATTTCTCTTATTTAAATTTTTCTTCGTCTCTCTTCATAGTCGTACGCGCCCCTCTACTCCTTCTAGACCTAGATGGAGAAGAGAAGTAAGACTAATATTATAAACGTTATAATAAATCCTTAAAATAAATCTACTAAATATGCGAAATAGTAAAATATAAAATACTAATTTAAATTATTAGTTTAAGGTTATTATATTATTATCTAAGTATAAGCTAAAATATAATACTTTATTCTTTGGCTTCGTAGAGCAACCCGCGGAAAGCTGGATACGGTGATAAAATATATAGTATTTAATACTAAAAAAAAATAGAGTTAAGAAGGAATTGAACCTTAACTTTTTAGACTTTGCAGGTCTACTACAGAACCATCTGTAAACTTAACCCTTTATACTCCATCAGCCGCGTACGCCTAAGAAGCTCTTATCCGTCTACCCTTTTCAAAAGAGCCGAAGGAGTAGAGCCGATAACGATGTTTTATTTACTCAACTTAAAAAAAGATCATAGTGGTTGATATATATTAATCTTTATCTTAATTTAATGAGATAATTTTATAGATATGAGCTTAACTCCTTATATCCTTTTTAAATGAGCAACTATCATATGCATTGCGGGAGATCCAATTTATTTTGAAGGGGATATTTTTTTTTTTTTTAAGAAGGTAAAGTTTACGACTTAATTGAATTACATTTTGGATTATTTTTAGTTATACGTAGAGATTACTGCTCGCCTCTACGAAGTACGAAGTACGAAGATGGAGGAAAATAACTCTACGTGGTTGTAGATTAAATTTCTCTTCGTAGTCGTACGCGGCAAATGGTATTATAACCATAAGACCAGCTCCTACATGGACTGGTACTTACTTTTCATAAGAAATTTATGCTGCTATTAAACATGCTATAAATTTAAAAATTTAATGGGTTATTTATTTGAAAACAACACATATTTAGTGAATATCTTAGTTTCTAATACTAAGTTAATAGTAGAAGCGGTACTCCAGATTATATCTAAATTATTATTAAATAGATTATAAGGTAGATTTAGATTTGATCCATATATGGAAGCTCATATTATTGTTAAAGGCTCCCTCTAGTCCTACGGCTAGGTGGAGCGCAGGCTCCGAAGGAAAGGATTCATTAGTTCTTAAAAACAAAAGAACTGTAACAAAAGTCCTTGAAGGAGATAATGGAGTAGAGTTAATTTTTTTTGTCTAAAACCAATGTCCTAAGGTGATAAATAGATCGCATAAATCTTTTAATTATACCTGTTTGTAGGAATGGGTGAAATATAAATTTAAATTTTTCTTTCTCTAATCCTTCTCCCTACGGCTCCGTCTACCCTTCGGCCGCGTACGCGACTAGAGAAAGAAAATAATAAAATTAATTTATATTTTAGAGAATCTTAATTACTATTATGAGAAGAGGCTTTATATATTACTTTTGTTTTTTTTTTTTAGTGTGCTGTTACTTTTTTTTTTTCTTTACTATTTCTCTACGAAGCGCTATAATTTATCTAAATTTTTAAAAATTTATTTATAAATAAATTCTCTTTTTAAGATAATAATAAAGAATAAATTTTAATATTAAACATTAACCATTTAATATGCCAAAAAAATATATATTAAATAATTAAATTTTAATTAGTGTAGATGCACAGCATCTCTTAAATAAGAACAAACTAATAATGTAAATACAAAAGCCTGAATTAAAGAAACTGCTATTTCTAGGCCAATTAATGCTAAGAATATAGCAAAAGGTATTAAAGTAATTACAGCAATTAATACACTACCTGAAAATAGTTTATATAGGTAAGTACTTAATATTTTTAATAATGTATGTCCAGCCACAATATTAGCGAATAATCGCACACCTAATGATACAGCTCTAGCTAAGTATGAAACTAATTCAATTAATACTAATAGTGGCACTAAGGCTAAAGGAGTACCAGATGGAATAAAGAAAGAGAAAAATTTTAACCCATGTATTGATAAAGCTAAGATTGTTACACCTATGAATATTGTAACACTTAAACCTAAAGATACTACACCACTAGCTGTAACAGCAAATGAATAAGGTACATTAGATATTAAATTACCAAACAGGATGAAAAAAAATAAAGAATAAATAAAAGGTAAATATATTTCACTTTGAGCTCCTATTTGTTCTCTAACCATAGAACTTAGACTAGCAAAAGATGTTTCTAATGAAATAGACCATTTATTTGGTATTAAATTTGAATCATTATTACCATATAAATGAAGTCCTAGTGCTATTAATAAAATAAAACAAGAATATAAAGCTAAATTTGTTAATGTAATATTTAAATATCCTAAAATAGGAGCATTCACCCCTATTAAACTAGATACTTCAAATTGGCTTAAAGGCGATAATATATTAAATCCTGACATTTTTTAGAGATTTTAGTTAGGCTATTGTAATTTAATTTTTTATTTTTATTAGTTATTGCTCGTAACTTAGTAGCTACCCGCAGGACCCGAAGGACCCGAAGGAGTAGTGCTCAATAGGTACTAAGTACTACCAAGTAGGAACAAGGAGAAGAACAATCTTGCCGAAAACTGGAATTGAACCAATATTTAAATCTTACAAGGAATTCGTTTTACCAATTAAACTATTTCGACCTTTAATAGTATCAGTAGATTTAAAAATTTAAAGGTTATTTTAAGAAAATATTTAATTTAAGCGTGTACTTTTTATTTAAATTGCCCCCCTTTTTTTTTTTGCCTCGGGAGAGAATTGAACTCCCATCTCAATTTCTTCAGAATCGCGCTTGGACCACTAAGCAACCGAGGCTTTAAATTTAAGCGCTACGCCTCTTCTCCTGCGTATAGAAGGAGCACCTTTATTAAGCGAGAAAAATAATTTTACTTTTCTACCGTTACGGAGCCTACCCTTAATAGAGGGTAAAGGATAGTAGACTTTCTTCGATCTATCCTTACGTAGTAGTAGAAGTAGAGGTATATTATTTTTTTTCTGTACTTATTAAACTAATTTAATTTGTAGTAGTGTAACCTTTATTAAAAATAACATTATTTTCTCTTCATAGTCGTAATTACGATTACGCGCTTACTTGCAAATAAATTAAAAACATGATAACTGCCCTTCTTCTTACTTATTAATTAAAAGTCTTCTACTCTATATTTTAGTTCTCTTCATAGTCGTAATTACGCGCTTAAAGTCTTCCTTTTATTGTGCAGCTTTAAATAAAGAATCTAGAAAGTCCTAGGATTATTTTAATTCTTTTTTTAGTATCCATCTATCTCTACGAAGACGAAGTAATAGCGTAGACCTTAGAGAGTAAATAAAAAGGGGATTTTTATTTTTTATTTTTCTAATCTAAATACTAAATATTTAAATTTGTAATGTGCTAATAAAAATCTTTTATTTAAATTTATTTGGAGAAAGATAGATTTGAACTATCATATTTGTAATGCAAATACAACTGATTACCATTATCAGATTCCCCCTTTTTATATTTATTTTTTTTTTTCTTTATAAATATTATTAATCTCTTTTATTTTATTAATATTAATACTTTTAGTAAATAATTTAATATTAGCAAGTATATACTTATTTTAATAATGTTCTTTTCCTTCGGAGCCTGCGGGGCCTAGTTTTTAGCTCCGACCCCATCATGACTCACTTTTTAGGCTAAAATAACATTTCTACCCTTAAAAAGAATACCAGTAATTGAGTTACAGAATAAAAATAGTATAAACACCTAAAACTGTACCTAATTTGGCCATATTTATATAAAGCTTTCTTTTGCTTTTGGCCTCCAAGTTAGAGGATTATATGGTATATAATTCAAAAAACTGTTTATAAGCCATATTTTAAAAGATTGAATTAGATTAGTAGTATCACAATATTGAAATAAATAGTAGAAATAAGTGAAAATAATTTTATTAAAATAGAAAAAAAAAAACAAAGTATTAAAATATTTTTAAATAATATATAATATTTTCTTAAGTTAAAATATTTGTTTATATTTTTTAATCTATAATATGTACCCTATAACCTGCTGCCCTCTCTATCTCTATGAAGTCTAGCCTCTAGTCCTAGGGCAAGACGGAGAAGACGAATAAAAATATAATAGGGGTTGCTTCTATACTTTAATTTATTTGCATTAAATATAAAAATAATATATTTATGTCTTGCCTCTATTCCTACGGGCCCGTAGGATAAACGGAGAAGATAAAGCTCTAAGATTGGATAGGTAGCATTTTAAATGCATGAAATGGTATAGGGCTTTGTAATGTCCATTCTAAAGTATTTACTGTTTGAGCTTCATTATTTAATTGTAGGTCATTAGTGAAATAAGATGGAATATGCCAAGGATTATTTGAGCAAGCTTCTTGGTTAGCAAAAATATCATAAATTATATAACCAAATAATAAAGTAGCAACAACAGAGATTAAGGAACCAAAACTTGATATTGCATTCCATCCAGCAAAAGCATCTGGATAATCTGGGATTCTTCGTGGCATACCGGCCATACCTAAGAAGTGTTGAGGGAAGAATGTTAAATTTACCCCTATAAACAATGTCCAGAAATGGATTTTACCTAAGAAATCTGAAAATGTTCTTCCTACAATTTTAGGAGTCCAATAATAGAAACCTGCAAATAAGGCAAAAACAGCACCCATTGATAATACATAATGGAAGTGAGCTACTACATAGTAAGTATCATGGAATGCAACATCTAATGAAGCATTAGATAGTACTACTCCGGTTAATCCTCCTATTGTAAATAAAGCTAAAAATCCTATTACAAATAATAATGGTGTATTATATCTTAAACTTCCTCCGTATAATGTAGCTAACCATGAGAAAATTTTAATTCCTGTAGGAACAGCAATTACCATAGTAGCTGCAGTAAAGTAAGCTCTAGTATCTACCTATTAAGAAATTTAAATTTAAGTATCTCTAATGATTAAAAATATTCCTAAAAGATATACTCAAATTATTAAATTCTTAACTTGGACTATGTCTTATCCCTTCAATTAGTTTTATTAAATTGGCTAGGGATTTTCCCGTGTAGTCTCTGAGGAGCCCCATAAATTATAAAATACTTATAGGTTTCCTGCAAGTTGTATAAGATTTAGTGATTTTCACGTACTCTCTATTATTTGGATAGGAGTAAACGTACACTAATTTTTAAATAGTTTCTTGCATATAGGGAAATTATACTCCATACTTTTTCAAATATGGACGACGTATTGAATTTAGCTATACTCCCAACTTATAAGTCATAGTTTTATGAATAAAAGGCAAGATTAGAATTTTAACTATTTCTACAGACTTAGCTAAAATATAAATTCTATAGTTTACTCCAGATTTATGAATAGAGCATTTAATATCATATTTATTTGTTAAAAAATAAGTAAGCCTTTGAAGATCAGCAATGGTAAAACTATCAGTACAAATATATAAACCTTTAGAGGTTCCTCTTGACCCGTCTACCAAAATTAAATGAGCTAAGGCGAGAGGAGTTAATAATGATAGGTCTAAAGGAACTTTTTTTACTTTAGCCTCATAAAAATTAAAATAAAACTCATTTAACATAGGTAAAGATTTACTTCAAAAGTTTAAATTTGTATAAGTTTTACAAGTTCTTTTATCTAAATAAGATCTTTCTCTATACTTTCCAGAGCAAACTTCTCCTAAAGAATTTAACACACTTAAAAAATAATCCTTTTTATCAAAGCTTTGTGTAAAACCAAATCTTGCATTTAACCCTCTAGGAGGCAATTCTAATTTAGCATCTCCTAAGAGAGAGCCAAATATAATTTCTTTAACCTCAATCGAGCTAAAGGGCTTATTTGTTTCTAATTTTGCTGCCATAATTTGAGAGTAAAGAATTAAATTGCAAATTTCATCTAAACCTACACTAAACATGTGGTGACTCCATACTAAGAAACCTAAGATACCAATTGAGAACATTGCGTAAACCATCCCAATATAACCGAATATTGGTTTACCTGAGAAAGTTGAAACAATGTGACTAACTATACCGAATCCAGGTATAATTAAAATGTAACAATAATTTTGGTTAGTAAGAGTTTTATTTCTAATAACTCTAATTCTAACACTCAAGAATTTTCATCCTTGTTAGGACTATATCTTAAGTAAAATTCACATATTCTACGGGCCGTTTTTTCTGCTTTTTTTTTTTTACAATAAAAAAATAAAAACTTAACACGCTTCACCTTTGTCATATAATTATAATATTTCTTCCACTACAGTATATAGATGATTATTCATAGTACTTGCTAGTTTTCTTATTTTATCAATTCTTTCGGGAGTTAAATGTTTACGTTCTCCAAGAATTAAATAAGCTTTACGCCATTTAATATAACTCAAGTATTTACTAGAAAGCAGATGATAATTATTAAAATACTTAATAATTGATGCTGCTGAACCGAAACTAGTAGATCCATAATAATAAGTATCTTGAGAAGAACGATAACCAATATTACCACCAAATTTATTTTTAATAAAATTTAATAAATTTGGTGTTTTCTGATCTATTTGAAAGTTTAATCGAATTTCTGTGCCTGCGGAGCCTGCGGAGCCTGCGGAGCCTGCGGAGCTTGCGGAGCTTGCGGAGCGGAGCCTTTTATTGCCATTACTTAGTTTTCTATCTAAAATTTTAATTTGAAAACTAGCATCAGCATCTGCAAAACCTGATAACCAGTAATTATCTAAATTACTTGATGTATTAATAGATAATTCTTCATTTATATTAAGAGGAGTAATATAAGCATGTAATAAATATTTATTTATACATTCTATTTTAAATGGTACTCTAAATTTCCCATTAACAAGGTTAATAATTTTTTCAATACCTTCTTTTTTTGTTATTACTAATTTTAAAGCATTTTTAGAAGGTATTTTAGTAACAGTACCATAACCTACTCTGCTCTTAATATAATAAGCAAGTGAAGCATCTGCTAAACTAAATACTAAAGTAAAATGTTTATAACTAAAATTACCAGCACCATCAATAAAACCTGCTAAATAATGACCAAAATCATAATCAGATATTGGCTTCATATGTTTAGGTACATGTTCAGATATATGTTTAATATGCTCAAAATAGCGTTTTAAATCCGACGGAATTTGTGTGAATTTTACTTCGTTGCGTAAAGTCTCTGAGGTTCCATTTTTATTCACAAATTTGTTACCTGCTGATTTACTCCATTGTTTTAACTCTTTTACTGTATCAATTAAGATGGAGTGTTTAAAACTAAATAGCGGAGTGGTCCCAGCATACAGCAACGTTAAGAAGCCTATAATTTTAACTTCTGGATGCTTCTATCTTCTTTATTTTTTTTTTTTTATAAAGAAATAGAATGGACTATATCTTCAACTTTTGCCATTTTACTAAACCAAGCCTTATGTTGAATACTATCTTTAGAAAATGCTTTAAGATCTTTTAATTTGTAATAATCATCTATAAGGTAAAAACGATGTGATTTATGGCTTCGACATTTACTAATAAAATAATCTTTCAATTTTATAATTTCTTCACGACTTTGTACGGACCATTGATAATAACCATTTCTTCGTATAGACTACTATCATAAAAAATATAACCACCAAAAATTTGTTTGTACCATTGTACAACCGCTAATAATTTATTAACGACTCTTAAAGTTAATTGTGGCAAGGACTAAGATTTTTAATACTAAAACCAATGGTACCATCGGCATCAAAAAATCCAGCAAACCCATAACTTGGCTTCGCGCATCGCGCTTCGTAGAAGTTGTAAGAGGAACTGAATCTAACACTTTAATTGTTGGCATACTCGGTGTAATTGTAAAAGTCGTGAAGTATGTCTAAGGTGTCCATTAATAGAGTTAACAAGTGTCATCATACCTTCTCGATTATGAAGTCTATAACGATAAGCTGCTGCACCACTACGCATTTTTTTACTACATCTGCGTATACGTAGTGCTGTGAAGCCAACTTTATCTTGGATGTAACGAAGGAGTGCTAAATCCTCTAAACCCATAGTAATTTCAAGAATAGTATAACCTTGTTTACTCACTTGTAAACTCCGATCCCTGCGGAGCCCATCTATGACACCGGCTAACCATTCTAACACAAAATGATTTAGTAAAAGGTATAGTTGCTGCGCGTGTAGTCTCTGAGGTTCCTACTTGACTACTTATAAAGCGTCGTTGGTTACCTGCTGATTGTGTCGTATTCATTACATTTTTACTAGAACGGGATTTTTTTATAATATCACTTATGCTCATAGTAGTAATGACGTTAGCCGTACATTTCCAGCATACAGCGCAGTGCATATTCAAATTTAAATTTGAACTGGGCCGTTTTTGACCAAAGAACCCATTCCCTAAAGCCCCAGATTTATTAACTCTCTCTGGGGCCCCTGTACTACTGAAGAGTCTCATAAAGAGCACAGTAGCCTTGTGTCTACGAAGTCTACGAAGTAAAATAGGGAACCGACTGTACATTAAGCATCTTTTCAGATACCCACAAGTGACCCAATCTGTAGCGATAGTTTAGACTACCGACGGTCTTGGTACGAGTATACGTTGACCGTATTCACTAGTGTCGCCAATGAACAATTGTTCATCCTTACGCCTGTCGGGGTAAGCATACTTAAAGGCTGTTTTTCTCTAAAGATTGCACAAACCAGTATAAGATTGTATGGACTAGAATAATGGCATACACAGTATTCACTCTAATAGGTCTTTATAGATATATAAATTTTACAATTGCCTATGAGAGTTTCACAACTTGTCTCGAAAAGAAATTACATTGAACCACATCCTTTATTCCCGTTGGGTTGTACACTCATTCTTCTTGTTAATACTCGCTGCTTGGGATTTAAGAACAGCTCTAGATGCTGGTGAGAGATGTTCTCCTTTAAGGAGAGAGGCTTGAACCTCTCGCCAGAGTTGGTACGACTTAGCTTTTTGGGTATAGAGTGGATGAGTTTCAAAATATTTTAAAATTCGTTCTACGTTACGAACACCATTTATAATCAGTTCGTGTCTTCCTGGATTTGAATGTGTACGTACGACTCCTCCAATAAGAGTAGTAATATGTTTTAATACAGTGAGATTATCTTCTCCTTCTCCGAGTAGTTCTCCGAGAAAAAATCGGATTCGGTACGCTTTTGAATTACCTAGTAGTGAACAGTTAAAACAACCATCAGCATCAGTTATACCAGATAACCAAAAGTCGTAGATAGTAGGACTCACCAATGATGGAATAAATCCTACATCTTGACTTCGTCGTGATCGTTTGTTAAAGGCTTTAAGAAATAGAGCAAAGCTAGATTGTTTTATAGGTAAAACCATATTTCCATTAAAAAGAGCAACTAGCAGTGCGACACTGGCGAGCTCTTCTACTATGAAACAACTAGTACAAGGTCTACGAAGTCTACGAAGTCCTTGTTTATTTATACGACCAAAACCTAGAGTACGTTGAATATATTCAAGAACTTGTTGATCAAGGCTTATAACAAAAATAGCTATACCACGACTGTTAAATTTAAAGCTACCGTTTCCTTCTGTAAAACCCACAAACCATTCTAGGAAAGATTGACTAGGAGCATTAGTCTTAGGGAAATGTTTATTGTAGAGTGTGTAAAAAGTGGGGAAACGAAAAGGCGAAGGCGATTTCTTAGCTACAAGAGGAATAGTGTACATTGTTGTTATTGAGAATAAGTGTTGATATAAGATAGGATCACCACCTCCGGCTGGGTCATAGAAACTAGTATTGAAGTTTCTATCTGTTAGTAACATTGTAATAGCCAAAAATCTTGATCCCCAGACTCAATGTCTATGCTAAAAAGCTCAGTTCTTCTTAAAGAAGAGAGGGATACTCCTGTATTCACATACAGGGTGAGACTGTATCTTACTTTCTTAGAAGCTTATTATACTAGATGATCCCATCGAAAAACAGTACGATACTGATTCATCTGTGATTTAATTTTACTAATCTCATCTACATGCTTCCATTGTGATTTTTGCTCAAAATAAAAAAGAATTTTAGCCCAATCTTTATAATCTAAATTTTTGCTTCCATAAAGTGGATACTTCTCTAAATAATCATGCAGAATTTTATTTGTAGTAATACTACTTGTTCGTACACGATATTGAGGATACTTTCGTTCTTCGCGAATTAAATTAACTTTAACACCTAAAAATGATGCTATCATCACCATTAATCCTAGACTCGAATAACCGTGACGAGTTTTACGTCCTTGACTTAATTCAAAACTTATCCCTAAACGTGGTTCTTTTGTTGTAAGAGAAGTACGTATTTGGAAACTACCTTCAGCTTCAATAAATCCTGCTAGCCAACTGTTATTTTGTAGAGGAGAAGTATCTAAAGGCAATTTTTCTAGATTAAGATCTGGTGATTTATTTTTCAAATAATCAATTACTTTATTCAATTGATTAATTTTTGGACCTCGGATTTTTCCATTAATAAGTTGTACTAGAATAATAAGTCCTTGTAAGTTATTAATTGTATAAATATAAGCAGCACTTTGTTTCTTTTTAAAAATTGAACCGTGCTCAATTATACGAGCAAGGATAGCTACTAGTGGAAAATCCTTTGCATGAAAGACAATTTGAATACTAGGATAATTAAGTTTACCTTTACCTGCGGAGAGAGATCGTTGTGAAGATGGTACTATTATTGTACCGTCTCCTTCAATAAGCCCAGCTAGATAAGAACCTAGACATACAAAAGGTCGAGTAGAAGAGATTGGTAGTATACTACAATAAAATTTTTGTATAAATTCAGCAGATAGCCCTGGCGCGCAGTCGTTGAGGTTCCACCAAGAAATTAAGTTCATTAGTGTTACCTGCTGATTGTCTTCTACAGTATATTTAAATATAAAGAAGATGTCCCAGCATACAGCCAGGTTTAAAGCCGGCACAATTTCACCGGCTAAAACAGGTAAAGCTAATAACAGTAAAATAGCTGTAATAAATATAGCCCACACAAATAATGGTAATTTATGTAGGGACATACCATTTGTTCTCATATTAAGTGTAGTACTAATAAAATTAATAGCACCTAATAATGATGAAACTCCGGCTAAATGTAGAGAAAAGATAGCTAAATCTACAGAACCACCTGAATGTGATTGAATTCCTGCTAAAGGCGGATAACAATTTATGTTGGTAATCTCATTAATTTAATTAAATTAACTATCATTACTCTCTTTAGTTCTAACTAAAGATCGGACTATTTCTTCATCTTTATTTCTTCATATTTATTTCTGACCCTCCCTCTTCTCCCTCTACCTTGCTGTAGAAGCCGAAGGGAGAAGGAGTAGGAGTAGAGGGAAGACTTCTCCGGTCCCTGCGGAGCCTGCGGACCGCAGCCCTTGCCTTCGGAGTAGTGGCGAGACCTTACGGTCACTAGCGGAGCCTCTTCTTAAGCGTAGGATCGAAGCCTTACGTCATTATTTTCCTTATTATTTTCCTACTGGGTTGCTAGTAAAAAAAAAAAAGGAAGAGGCTCCTTACCTACATCTACTTCCTTTATTCCGTAGCCGATGGTAAGGACAAGAAAAGGCAGTGGGAATAATATTTTATATTTATTCTACTAATATTTTATATCTAGTTTTTCTAGTTCTAATTTTATTTCTAATTAGATTTAATTTATTAAAATCACCTTTGTGTTTTACATATGTTCTAGCCCAAACTCTAAATTCAAAAGATTTCATTCCTTTCATAGTATTAGAAAAATATTTAATAATGTTTTCAATAGCTCTGGAGTTTGTAGTTACCACAGTAAAATGTGTTTTTTTAGTGCTAGTTTTTATACCTAGTATATGTCCTATAGCGGATAATACTATTAAATCTAATTTTTTAGTTATTTCAAATCCATGAACTATTCTATCTGTAGCTTTATTTACTAAATAGAAACTACCTTTGGCTTCAGTAAATCCAATTAACCATGCTTTGGACATGACCATTTTAGCATCATAGGTATTAGACACTAAATTATTTACAATATTCCAGGCTGGAGAAATATATGGAGTAGAGGGTTTTTCTTTAATTAAGGATAACATTAATTCATCTACTTGAATTTTTGTTAAACTAATATCTTCTAATATTCTATAAGCTTCTTTGAATTTTAAATAATTAAAATATTTAGAAGTCAATAAAGGATATTTATCAAATATAGGAAATATTACCTCTTCTAGTTTTTTTCTATCTCTGATTCTATAATTAACCATATTAGAATTAGTTTCTTCATTAATATTCCCTATTTTTAATTGGCTTTTAATGAAGTGTAATAATCTTAAATTATATTTATTTTGTGATATATTAAAATATAAAGTCCATTTCCTTGCGGAGCTTTCGGAGCCTGCGCTCCGCATGGACCCGTTTCCCGCGTACGCGAGATATGCTATAGAAAACGTTCCATCTCCATCAGTAAACCCTACTAACCATTCATGGAATAATTCTTTATTTTGATTTAATGTTTGTGCAGTAATATTATTAGATGTTATTTTTTTATATTTATAAAGATGCTCTACGTTTAGTCTCTGATGGGCATACATAAGTGATAGTAGTTCGTAGACCCAGGCGAATTTTCCCCTTGTTAGTAACATTTTTACCAATATATTTTTAAGATATATTAGGTATTTACTTCCACACATACCCACAAAGCCAGTTACTGGTAAATAAGGGTAGGTTTGAGGAGTTTTTCGCATCAAGTAGAGTTTATTTATTATTACATTACTGTAATAAGACAGCTTATCTCTAACCGTCCATCCTGTCCCAGCTCCATTTTCTACTAATGAACTCATTAATAGTAAAATTAAAGCAGGAGGTAATAACCAGAAAGATATATTATTTAATCTAGGGAAAGCCATATCTGGGCTACCACAGTGGATAGGTAAAAAATAATTACCAAATCCACCTACTAATCCTGGCATTACCATAAAGAAGATCATAATAAAAGCGTGAGCTGATATTATTACATTAAATAATTGATGATCTCCTTGTAAAAATTGAACTCCTGGAGAAGATAATTCTAATCTAATTAATACTGAAAATGCTGTACCTATCATACCAGCAAAAACGGCAAATATTAGGTAAAGAGTTCCGATCTCTTTAGCATTAGTAGAATTAAGCCAAGACAC